CGCGCTTACTTTTTGATAGGCTGATCCCTAGGCGGAAACGGATATGCTTCTCTCACACTCTTCTTTCGAGAGAATAGCCCCACGATGAATTAGGGTTGTAGAGCGGGTCAATCCTTGGAGCTTTCTCCATGCCCGACAGAGAAAACTTGGTGCGAATCGGGGTACATACGCCCCTGCTCGTCTAACTAATGTACTGATGTAATTCCACGCAAATATGGCTGCCCGGAGAATCCGTAGCTGCTAAGGAAGAGGGTCGAGCCATAACGGATTGATGTGGCGTAGCGGCGACTGGAATCGATCTGAATGAAGCTTCAAGCGTAGTTCTGGGGCTTCTCCTATACCCCGCCTATATGGAGGAAGATTAGGTGGGGAAGGTCATAGTGAAGTCAGCAAGCTGGAAAGTAGCCGCCCCTCTTTGATTGTGCACAGCCCCTGCCACGAGACACCTAATCGAAGAAGCGCCTTCCTCTCATCTTTTTGGATAATTCAACATCCAGTTCATAGAGAACTGCCTACTCCCACCTCGACCGATAAAGAGATCTAAGGCTTCTTTGAAGAAAGTAAAGCAGGAATAGATGGCCTGCCCCTAGCTCTAAAAAATCTCTATATTTTGCTATCAAAGGAGTGCTTTCATTCCCTGCCACCCGCTTTTATAATTGGCTGTTCCTTATCGGCATCTCAAGAAAAAATCTTTCATGATCCATTCTTCCGGAATTGGATAGAGAATAGTTTTGATATTCCACTGGGAGGGAGAGGCGGGGGTGACATCAGAAGTAGGATCGTCGAACGGATAGCAGCATCACATTGAGAATTGACTCGTCGGATTAACCACTTAGACGGAGAGTTCCCCATATTCCATTTCATTGGCAGCCGAAATAGATCTAAACGGCGTGGTACCCCCGGAGCGAAGGAAGCAAAAATGAATTGAATAAAAAAGAATAAAAAATCAATGAAAGGCCCAGATGTAGCCTTTGTGTGCGGAGCAAGCCTACACTGGCTGAGATGAAGAAAATGTCGACACCGATGAAATCTTTGACAGCGGAAGAAGTCACTCTCAATCCGATCTAGCAAGAAATGCTATACCGATAAAGTAAAACGAGAGAGCTCATTAAGAAGGCCATCTTCCATCCGCCTTTTAGATAGGGCGAGGTTAGTACGAGACTCCGAACCACGACGGATCTTGTCTTAGGAAATAGAATGGGACGGGAGGCCTATCTGACCTTTTGTTTGATTCCATTTTCCAACCCTTTCTTTAGAACCAACCTGGAATGCAAACAAGGAAGGAAAGGGCTGAAATCTCCATATCTGATCCAGCAAAAAAACCTTACCTTAGCAGTGATAGAGATAGCATAGCTGTAGACAGGGGGGCCCAAGATGGATTACCTTTTATAATAAGGAAGGGAATCGCTTTGATTGCTTGCGACAGCTTATCGATGCTCGTTAGCCCTCAGAAGTTTCAAATTTGACTGGGCCTACGAGAGAAATGAACTTTACATACTGATATCGCATACCGAAGGGAAGGCCTAATTGTACCACTCCCCCTTCCGCCTGAACTGATAGAAGTTGGCTTGAGCTTGAATGAGCGTCTCTTACAAAAAAGGTGCCCTAGTCGCCTCGGTGGAATGCATTGAAGAAAGGAATCCACTCTCAATTCATTTTTTTTAATAGAATGGTAAGCCGGTCTTATTCTTTTATACGAGTAAACAACTTCTGCTCTAACTCCTTGAGGAAAAAGTGTTGCATCTCGCCCAACTCCTACAAAGCCCACCCCCGAAGGAGAAAGGGAAGTTATCAGCACCGAACTAACCTTATGCTTCGCCAATCTTTATATGCCATGGGGAATCGATCGGTTGAATCCGTTGCAAGCCTATCTTCCGAAACCCGCATCAAAGTCTTGTCACCGTGCCCGCTTGGGGTCTGAGTAAGGAAAGAGCTCGTAGCCACGTTATCGGTCTTGTCTTGTTGATAACCTTGAGACCGGCGAAGACTGCGGCTGGTGGTGAAGGAAAGGGGGAAGGAACTCTAGAATAGAAGGAGCTGGACATGAACCGTCACGGTCTTTCTGGTGAATCAGTGCTGTTTGCACTCATAGGCTCTGGGACTGATGACCTTACTCTTCTAGTCTTTTTCAGTAAGCCTTGTTTGTTGGATGACTCAGAGCTCTTGTGCTCCCTCTTTTCAATACCCCTTTGCTGTCTTCGTAACCGCAGTGAGAGTAGGAGCTCAAGCAGTTGCCGCTGCAAGACTAGCCGCTGTTGAGTAAATAGCAGCTCTTACCGCGCTTGATGGTGAATAAGCCTTGGAATCAGCTGCTGTTGAGAAAGCATCCAATTGCAATTACAAAAGCATATCCCTTATCTAATTATAAGGAACTTCTTTCCGGCGAAGTGACAGCGGGGAAGGAAAGCAAGGGACTGATTACACTAGTCAGACATGCCCAGAAGAGGATAAGATCAGAAAAGGGCACAATGCCTCTTGAGATTGTTGAATAAGCTATTCATCAATGCTCGAGTCATATTCTAGTAGACAAACTTTCTTCTTTTGTCCACCGGGGAAAAGAATACAAAAAGATTGATAGGCCATTCATTCCTTCCCTTCTCTCTCTCCGAATCTTGCTCCCTCATTCCCCTCAATTCGGCTATCGATATTTGCGGAGTTGAAGGCTTAGGCTTAGGTCTAGGTCTTCGCACCGTCTTGGAACCTTTTTTCTGAGCTTTTGACAGTTGAGTCTCGGACGCTAACTAAGGAGACTACTGCATCTCGCTCTTAACCTTTATGTGACCGCAATAGCAAGGGACAGGAGCCCCCCCTAGCTCAGTAAGCAAGTGCTACAAACCTTTGAAACTAGAGTAAAGGTACCCAGGGAAAAAAAATGCTAGGTTGTGAGGAAGTGAATCGGTTCTTACCTGACAGTTCCTAGAATTGGACAAAAGGGTTTTGCACGTGAATCAGAAAAGGAAGAATAAGATCTTGTCGCAATTGAATCCGTAACTGCAGCTATTGAGTCTGCACCTTCAGGAGTGAAGGAAGGTTTGACATTACAGACGAGCTCTCGAATGTCTTGTGCAGGTGAATTGTGACATATCGGACCGTCGCCAGGAGGAAGTTAGTTCATGCCGAGAGCTGGAGTTCATCCTCCTCTAAAATAAAAAATAGAAGGGCTTAGATGAGACCTAGATGATCTTAAGTAGTAAAGTTCTCCAAAAGGAAAATGGCATTTAGGAATTCCGAGTAAAGAAGAAATGGGTGGACAGAAGGCGAAGGAAAGGAAGAATCACCCCTCGGAGATAAGGGTTTACAGGTCTAGCCCGACCAAGCCATAGCTCGAACGGCATAAAAGCTTTGGTCCACATTTAATTTAGACCCTAGAAGTGACCGGCAATGGAAAACGGATCAAGAGGTGCTCTTTGATCAAAGATACCATCCTGGGGCAGGCGTCTCAATCTTTCTGCCAACCAAGAATAGACAGGATGAAACAATCTCTGATTAACATAGTTACCTATGGCGAATATCCTCCTCTTGCCACCTCCCTCTAACGAGAAGAGAAAACGGTCTATCACAGGTGGTACACCAAGATCATCACACGAAGCTAGGACCGGACCCATAGTTCTTTTAAACTAGTCTAAGTCCATGCCCGAGAAAGAACTTTTTATTCAGAAGGTCCAGCGCCTAAATAAACTTACTGATCTAGGAAATGGAATGTGGGAGTTGGCGCTCATCCATCTTCACTTGTTTTGCTTGCCGGGAGAAAGAGTGGGATTTGTGTTCAGTATACCGCGCTATGGCTGGATTGAATCCTAAACATATGTAAGGTAAGAAATATATGCGTCAACCAACTAAGACAGATTGAAGTCAGTTACAGGTTGGAAGTGGGACATCCTTTACGCTCAAGAAAAGGAGAACGATCCTTTGGTCCAGCCCAGCCAACGGAAGCCTTCAACTAACTAAAGCAAGAGAGAGCTAGCCTTTAGGGTTCCGGCATAAGGCTCTTTTCTTTAACTACTACTGATAGTAGGAAAAAGATGCATAGGACTTTTTAAAAGCTCCTAAGCCCATCCGGTAGAACTAGACGATCTTGCTTTCGGCATAGCCAATTCAAAAAGGCGAGTGCAGCCTCGAGGAGCTCGCCCCCCTATATGTAAGCAGACAGGAAATAGATATGGATTCGTACGCAAAGCAGACCACCTCGATTGACGGCCTGGAATAGAAAGATGAGGAGAAGAAGTACTCTCTCCGGCTGCCCGAGTCGTAGTTGGTCTACCCTCCGCATCCTTCCAAAAGATTATGGTGAAATAGCATTCTAGGCGATATATAGAGTAGGTTGAGTAACAAAAAGGAGACTCACCAAGCTGATGCATGCCAGAGGCCGGAATCCTCGGTGAAATCATCCCCGTCTGAGGTCTCTTGGGTGGTCTGCTTCAACCTGTAAATTGAAATAGGATATTTTAGTCAATTTAATAAGAAAAGTGAAATGTCAAGCATTCGCTTACCCGAGTCTCGTAGTCCACCACAACTTCCCCCCTACCTATTTATTGTTTCCCGCATGGAAGGTGACAGGAAAGAGGCGACCAAAGGAATTGCGCTCGAACTACGAGGTGTACTCTGTCTGCCGATCAAGATAATCCGCTGCAGGGTATCCTAAAGACTCGTCCTGTGCCGCAAGAAGATGACCTGGAATGGCCAGCGCCGTCGCCATGCTCCTGGGTTGGTTGGGTGGTCGCCTAGGCACAATAAAATCAAACTGGCCTCATACGAGGTCTGGCGCCAGCACCTCTCTCCTAGGTACCACTCGCGTATCCACGGTCCAGAAAAGAAACTTATTGAGAAATTCCAAAACCACTAGAGCTCTAAGGCTAACCTAAACCTGACTGTCTAACTCTGCGGCTGCAGGGGAAAGATCATCGGATTCTTGCATCGAAGGACCAGGTTGGAGGAATGGAAGAAAGGCTGTAAAAGCACTGATAGGGATAAGGGCTGGCACATGACCTCATTCTCTGAGAGAAACTTCCTCTTATTCGATCTTATTGGCTTAGCCTGGAGAGTTCAGATGCTGATCTGGTAGTGTCAAAGAGGCGATTCTCAACAGCTTCAACAGCCGAGATTATCGGACATGAAGATGGTGGGATGAAGCAGTCTTTAAAAAACCATTGGTTAGGGAAGGCCAAGAAGTAACTGAGGGAAGGGACCTTTACCATTTAGCTTTTTCCGCTTTTGGGGATTCCACTAATCGAACAGAACCCGAGGGGAACGAAAGGAGTGAGCCTCACTCAGATTAGGGGATCACCTTGAATGTCGAGGTGAGCCGGCAAGACCGGGGAAAGAACCTAATGAGACCCTCTATGAGGCTCGGGTACTTCATTACTTCATGTAGAGAGAGAATGTAGATAGAGACCGAAGCCAGTCTAGTTCACTTCATGATGCCAGGCAATGAATCAGTAAAGTAAAGTCAAGTAGCGGCTCCTGGCCGTTTGGAAATAGACCGTCCTCTTGCTCTTTTCTATTTCAAATATTCCAATATTCATCTAGCTTTTTATACCACGCTTTCAACCTCGTATGGGTCAGTGAGTTGGTCTTCCCTATGAGTATGAGTTAGGAGGAGCCGGGTTAGAAGAATTGTTAGGGAAGTCTTGAGCGCTACGGAAGCGAGGAGAATCAGAAGAATACCACACTTTTTTTTACAAGCTAACCGCAGGGAATAAAGTGAGATCCAATGTGTCGATACCGGATCCGGACACGCTAACTAAACTGCTACCTGCAATCAACGGATACTTCTAGCGCGCACCTACGCTAAAGAAGCATCAAGTAGGACAGCAGGTTAAGTGAAGTTGCAAATGGAAAGAAAAAGAAGATGGACTCAGATCAGACACCTCCCCTTTTTTGCCCAGAGACTACAATTTCAATGATGCCACTTTTTAAATAGGCAAATAGGTCTATCAAGCTTAGCCTTTAGAGCGAGGATTGGGCGAACTTAAATCAGAATACCATTCGCTTCTTCTGTCAGCTAATTCAACAATGTCTGCAATTGCCCTTGGGCTTGGTTCAGAGTTCTGCCTTCTAGGCTTCTTCCTTAATCCGGAAAAGCCTGATTAATGCGCCTTAAAGCACTTTTTCGCGTCGAGCCTTGTTGAGTTTTGCTATTATAAGGGGATGATGTATGGTACCACTCAATGCCAGCCCAAAGCGGGCTTTAGCGCTTGCTCGCCAAAGCATGAACCAATCCAGCTCAACTACAGCAGTGGAGGCACGGTAATAAAATTCTCCCGACATTGGGTCAAGCAAGACCACTAGGGGCATAGTAACAAAAGAATCGAAGGAAACTGAATCTATTGGTTGCTTCCCTACCGTCCTTGGGTACTCTCACTCAAGGGAGACTCTCTCTCAGTCTATCCCAACCTTCGAGACCTTGCCCGATCCTAACCGAGCAAACCAAACCATAAATGAAACTCCATTTAAAAAGCATTAAAAGCGCGTCGATTTCCCTTCTAAATTGAGTTGAGCTTAGCTCCGTTACCGAGCCTTGGATCAGCAGATTCCGCTTCGGATGACTCTCTATATCATCTTCTTCAGAGCCCTTTTTCTATTCTACTTTTGAAATAGCGTCTTCAAGGATTTGACAGTGGATTCCGCGGAATCACCAACGTCTGTTTACTTGTACGAGCAAGGTGTTCACCCCGATCTCGATCCATATCCAGATCATCCAGTCAGTTCGTTCGGAAGCCCCCGTATCATCAATCCCGGTTCCAGGAACACTCACTCCATTATGGAAATGACTTATATATAGATATAGAAGGTAGACCTCTCTCTCTGTATCATACTCCATGCTAACTCATTCAGTTAGGAAAATAGCTGAGCGGAAAGATCTAATACAAGGACTCTCTATTCTTAACAAAGCATTTGAGCCCTTCCAAGGGGAGACTATCCCAGGGGCACACCTGGAGCCGGACCACCCGGCCTTTCTTTGTTCGAAGTCAGTGTTCTTACGACAAAGCTGGATGCCCGATCTTTATTTCCCGAGCTCTTGGTCCTCGCTCGGTCCTACTTATTACTTTTGCGGTTAGGCTTACTCTTAAGAGACTGACTTGGGCATAGAATCTCATTCCCACTAGATCCACGGAAGCTATATTGGCATATCTCTTCGAACCTTCCCATCCGGAGCCCGCAAGCCTTTTTTCGTTAATGGACGGCTTGGCTTCGAGAAGAGAATTGTTTGATCCCGCCCAGGGGCTAAAGCTCATCGGCCCATTTCCACTAATAGACAAGCCACAATTAGAAAGTTTTTCATTCTCCTATACCGGCTAATCAAAAATAGGCTTTTTCAAGGCTCGTCCTAACCTAAAAGCGGGTCGATGCCTAAAAACACGGGGTTGAGTCAAATGTCTTATTTTATAAGCTAAGGTTTTCTCTTCCATAAATAAGGTTTATTTTATGCCCTAAAACAGGCTATTTCATCGTAACTCTATTACCTACCCACTGATCCATTTCCATCCCAGTCCGCTTGATTTGAGAAAGAATTAGAGCCGAAAGGATCCGCTGCATATCATGCCCCCGGCTTGTTCCAGAAGGGATTGAACTAAGGCAAGGAAGTGATACGCACCTCGTAGAAGTACGGATCCCCGTCCAGTATTTGGCAAAGTGGTGCTATCGTAAGTAGCTGTCACTGGTCTTGACTCTGACACTAGGAATAGTAAGTAAGACCTATAGGCCAAAAGACAGACTGAATTAGTCAGTCTAGCGACTGAACTTCTTTGTCTATTTAAAGCCCCTATCTCTCTTTACTGCGCCCGAGAAAGAAAAGATCAAGTTCGGGTCCCCGGGAGAAGCTCCTGCTTTGATGCTGGCCAACTGGGAGTAGCTGCTCTTTCTGTGATGCTATTTCGACCTCGTAAAGATATAAGGACTTTCACCCTATATATGATATGGGATGAGAAAACATTCGATCACTTTTCCAGCGCTATGATCACCGTCAAAGACAGGATTCGAGGCCTTTGTCCCCATTGCTTCTTAGTGTTGTAGGCAGCCCCATCTCTTGATTACGAATATCACTTTCACAGCAAGCACGAATGCGCGAGAAGCTTCACTATTATTATATATATTGAAAGGATCTCCCCGGGAAAGCATGATGCCTTACTTGCCCCTGCTCGATCTGTTCTGGACCGCATAAAGGAGAGGCTCCCTTACTTATACTTATCCTCGATCGCCAAATCCCACAGAGATGTTTCCTCGGTGCTTTCAGAGAAAGCTGTCCAAGGTTCATCAATAATTGAGGAAATCAACCAAAGCATCTCTCCGGCTGTCCACTTTGCTTAGTAGGGGGGGAGGATCCGATCAATACAAGGGTTGCACCTCTTCACGCTGAGCTGGATCGATGGCCTGTGAGGCTGGTCGAAGTAGAGGATGAACTAGGAAGTCTTTCTGTCGATGACCTAGTGGCCAGTGCCAGAGAGTCGACTCGCTTTAGGTAGGAGTCCCCTGGCTTCCTTTCAGCGTTCACTTCCTTATCCCTATCAGTCGAGCTAGGGAAGGAAGTAGTGGGATAGAGTGAGTGAGAATTTAACTCTAACAACGGTTACCGGGGTCTAGGTTTAAGGGATATTCAGTTATGATGAAAAAGACGGGGTTTTCATGAAAGTTGGATCATTGAGATGTCCCATAGGAAGCTTTAGACGAAAAAACACGCTGTTTTCACAAGTGTTCCGATTGAATCATTGACTCTTCGATGGAGAGGATTCAAGGAAGATATCGACTGTAGGCAGAGTATATCAAGATCTCTACAGGTAAGGAGAGTCAGGAAGGATCGTAGGCGTACGGTGACCGGCTTCTCTCGATGAGAAGGAAAGAAGGTCGGCGACTAGTCGTATTGGCATCAGATGAATGACTGGCCTTTGGAAATGGCTTAATATATTACAAAACTGTTAAGTGAAAGAAGCCCACAGACCCGCTCTTCTTTCCCCCTAGCCCAAGTGCCTTTTCCTATGCTATTAGATGGACTAGGGGCCTCGCTCTCGCCTTTGGCTCGAGCTACTTCTGTTTTGGGAACAGTAAGCTTGCTGCCCAAGTCTACCTCCCAAAAGCAAGCCATATCGTAAACCTATCTGCCGTCCTCACCTCTCCCCTTCCCCTTATCCTGGAAGCACAAATTCACAAAATATTATTAATAAAAAACGTAGAAGTTGTAGTTATATATGTCTCCCAGTCTTCTAAGAATTCGAGAAAGAGTGGGGAGCTTATACTCATTTTTTCATAAAATAGAATACAGGCCTCTACATCGAAATCTAGTACGAATGCAGATATGACCGATTTCACATCTTCAGCCTGTGGGCTGTAATTTAGTTCTCTTAATACTTTAGTAGCTTTGCCGACCAGGAGGTTTTCCACGAAACCATAGTGGTCCGCGGTTCGTTGGTCTTCTACCCCTAGAGTTCCAATAAGAGGAATTCCCGTAAAAGTAGAAGGCCACTCCGGTGGTTCGGACGGCAGATTCAAATCTGGTAGAACTGGTGGTTCTAGGTTTAAGTCAGGCAGCATGGGTTGATGGGGTGCCCCATTTCCCAATGCTGCCGGACCGTTCATAAAAAGGATTGGGTCTCGCTGCACGGGAAAGAGGGTCAGTACATAATGGAAATGTGCAATCACATAATAAGTATCATGTAGAGCAATGTCTAGCCCTGAATTTGCCGGGACTATTCCAACTCGTCCCGGAATGGGCGTTATGGCAAAGAACAAGAAGAAAACAAAAGGAGGAATTTGTCCAATAGTAACAAATGGTGCCTCCACAGGTTGACATCCGATCCAACCTAGTAGTAAGCGATCCGCCAAAAGCAACCAAAATATTCCTTGGTGAATCGGGCGAAAACTTGAACTACGCACATACATACTTTTAAAAAAAGGTAAAGCCAACAGACATATAAAAACTGGTGCTATTGCGGCTACACCTCCCGATTTGTCAGGTATACTACGAAGAATGGCATGGATCGGTAGGAAATACCATTCCGGCACAATATGAGGCGGGGTGGGCATCGGATTAGCAGGTATATAATTGTCGGGATGCCCCAAAACATTAGGAGCATAAAAAATCCAAATGGAAAAAAAGATAGCAAAAGCTACCCAACCTACTAGATCCTTTACATAAAAATAAGGGTAAAAAGAAATTTGATCCATCTCTGAATGTACACCCAATGGATTATTTGATCCATATTGATGCAATGCGGCTAGATGAAGAAGACTGGCGCCCACTAAAATAAAGGGGAGTAAATGATGAAGACTAAAAAAACGATTTAAGGTGGCATTGTCCACGGAGAAACCACCCCAAAGCCAAGTCACTATGGTATCTCCTACTACAGGTATGGCGCTAGCTAAGCTTGTAATTACTGTAGCTCCCCAAAAGCTCATCTGACCCCAAGGTGGTACGTATCCTGTAAAAGCTGTCACAATCATTAATAGGAAGATTACAACTCCGAGACACCGAACAAATTCCCTAGGACTGCTATAACTCGCATGATATAGACCACGAAAAATATGAAGGTGAACCACAATGAGAAACATACTTGCCCCATTAGCATGCATATAACGGAGCAACCAGCCCCCTTCAACATCTCTCATAACGTGTTCTACGCTGTTGAAAGCTAGATCCACATGAGGTGTGTAATGCATAGCTAAAAAAACGCCAGTCACTATCTGAATGACTAAACAAATACCAGCTAACGAACCGAAGCCCCACCAATAACTAAGATTGCTCGGGGTTGGATAATCTATCAAATGTTGATTAAGTGTGGAGGATATAGGTTGTTGAAGAAGAGAGAATCGTTGGTTCCTTATAGTCATTTTTTTCTCTTATCGTGACAACTCTGGTTCCCCCACTTTTTTTTCGTTCTGGGGCCCTACTTACTATAAAAAAGAATCCATTATTTTTTCTTTCTTCCACCTCCGAAGGATGGATGGAGGGGATATACAGCGAAAGAAGCGAGCGTCGAAGGGGTCATCCTGGGTTACGGAAGAGTCGTCCGACTGCTCGGTGACCGAATCAGAGGGTTTATTACCGCTTTCTCTTCTCTCCAGCACTCTCGGACTGATCATATTACTGCAACAAAGCAAGCTTAGGAATGAATCTAATGGAAATTTAGGTCTCTGTCCGCTTGGAAGATTCTTCTTTCCTCTTCGGTGAAAGAGGGCAAAGGTGTGTGGGAGAAAGAATTCTAAAAGGAGAGAAGATTTCATTTCGTCCACCAAGCGGGACAGAGTGCGACCCCTAAGCAATTGGAGGTTCTCGTCCATCTCTTGGGGGTCCGTATCATCTGAAAACTTTTCCTGTTCGATTAGCATAGCTAAATTTGATTGAATAGGATGACTCAGCGTCAGGGAAAGTAAAGTAAGTAAGCCCCCCTTTGCCTTGAAAGAATTTTGTTTCGCTGCGCCCTGAATCAATCAAAAAGCTTATTTTTTTGAATTCATCCCATTTTATTTTGGCGAGAGGGAGGCTTTGAGTCACCTGGGCTACGGATTTGTCGGTTGGTTGATTCTCGAAATCACCTCTTGAGAAAAAAAAAGGCCCTCGGGTCCCGACCAAAAAATGAATAGGAAGCGGGGCGGGCGAGGTTCTTTCATTAAAGGGGGAAAAGAGGGGTGGGGCTTTGTTCTGGGGGTGGGGCCGCCTTGCGCAGCTTTAGAAAGGAGAGAATTTCATAAAGTCACTCTCTCCAACCTTTTCTATCTATCCTTAGAAGTTGGGCTATATAAATATGATATTAGCGTTGGTTTTTCCAACGAAACTAAGCACTTTTTTTTTCTTTATCATTCGGAAGGCTCAGTCCCACACTCTGACTTCAATGATGGGAACAACCTCCGCACGCACTCCGGCGCTCCAATAAACAAAAGTTCTCCGCCTGACTTTATTTAGAATAGTGGTCGATCCCTCGGGAGTTACATTCGTAACTTAATGTTATGTTCACACGCGGTGATCTTATATCCAAGAGTACTACCCTTTACGTAGTCTATGTCTGGGGAGCATACTTGACAGGAGATAGACACAGGCGGTAGATAGGTCCCCCACTTCGATTCCAGCCCCGTTAGCATCTCCGATCCGAGATAAGGGATTACTCCGTTAGGTCTTTTCGGTCCGGAGCCGGCCGGTAATGGATTTTTTCCCTTGCTTGTGGACCAGCTGCCTAACCCTTGTTCTATTGGTTTGGCGGTTGCTACCAAGACGATTTCTTTATGCCCATCAAAGGACCTCGAGATGCTAATCCACGAAAAACGATACGAGAAATTCGAAAGAACTCATATACGGAACGAGGGCGACCCGTGGAAATACATCGGTTTCTTACTCGTGCAAAGGAACTATTTCTTGGCAACTTGGACAACTTATAACGAAGTTTGTCCCGCATATCACTAGGAAGATCGGAATCTTTACAAAAGGCTTTATAAAGCTTTCGTCTCAATTCATATTTAGCCGCAAGCAATCTACGTTTGTGATCTCGTATATTTCGCTTCTCCGACACGAATCTCTTACTCAGAATCTCCCTCATCCTTTTGCAAAGCTCACTTCTTCTTACCCAATTCATTAGAAGCTGCTCATCTGGTCCTTACTTTCCCCCACCTTCCGTAGGCATGTTCGGGGAGTAGCCTGATAAAGTATACACTTGTGTAGGCCTCTTTAATCCCGTTGACTATTCGAGGGTGACGTGGGGTGATAGATGGTTTTGATAGTCTCGGGACCATTGTTAAGGAGCTCTATCAAAAGTCTTTCCAAGAAAGAAATAGCTTTCTTGTCCCTTTCCACCACTGACTCTTCCGCCTGTTTGTCCAGCTCCCCCCGCCATTCGTCCAAGAAGTCGTCAAAGGCTTCCTTAGGGTTGTAGGGGGCCTGGTCGGCCAAGCCAGGGTGCTCAGAAAGCACGTGGTTAAAAAGACGGAAACATGAGTGTTTCCACTCCCGGATCCGGAGGTCTCTGTTCTCAAAGTCGGCTAAGATGTTATACTCCCTCTGAGAGGAAGCATGATCCAGCTCATGTCTTATTTGAGCCCAATAGATAGTCCCCCTCCCTTTGCCTTATCCAGCAAATAGGGGCTATTGTCCTGCTCGAGTCGTACAATGCGATTTCGCATTGACGATTCCAAGCTAGTATATTTTTTTGACCGGATGGGAAGGTCCCGCCTCATCGGCCGCCACCCTTGGGATCGAAGGAGGAGCCGCAGGTTCGCCTTGAGCTGGCGGAATGGCATTTTCGCCCGCCTCTTGCCCGGCAGCTTCGAGTCCTCCTTGAATAAAGGGAAGAACCACTTCAAATAATTCATACATAACATCTCTCTCTTACTCAGAATCTCCCTCATCCTTTTGCAAAAAGCCGCCCCACGGTGGTAAAGTCTCATCTTGTGTGTTGGCCGAAGTTACAATAGTCACATTGAAACCTCGAATATGTTCGAAGATCTCGAAATGATCTTCCAGTTCCGGGGAGAATTCGAACAACTCCGTTTCCATCGAGAATTGAATTGAGTTTTGCCGTATTTCGACCGGAGAATCTAACAGAGACATTACTGTCGAGATTCTGACCGAAAAATTTGACATTCCATGCCCTCGGAGAGTGCTTTGTCGTGCTAGGTCACTGACATATCCTTTGTCTTTATTTGACCCCAAGAATGGATTGGATCGAAACGACTTTCCTGTCGAACCCCTTTGTGTCTGTATGAATTTCTGACCGCGCGGAATCTCCATAGCCAATTTTCCATTTTTTATTATGAAATCATAGGGTGCCTTTGGTACTAGTCTTATTTCACACGATCTAGGAACTTCCATAACGTTGGCGTGATTCAGTTTGAGCAACGGATCCTGACGTGATACATCTTCGTAATGAAAATAGAGTGGAAACATAGTGATTGATTGAGAAACAATGATTCCCTCCATACAGAAAGAGAGTCTTTCCTGTAGGAGTAGTGACGAACTATATATAGCTGTGGTTGGTTGTTGACCAAAGAAAGAAAAGCATGGGAGAAAGAAGCACAAACGAAAGGAAGAAGGGCGACTTCTTTGATAGATTCTGTCTAGCCCCAATCTGTTTTTAGTTTAATAACGCAATTTTTTACATATCTCGTTGGGGAGTCGAAGCCACACAACAACGACCATTCACTTGAACTCTAACTGTCGCCCGCTTACCCACTTAGCTACCGGGATTTCTTCTCACACAGTACCAATTGCTACGAGATTCTCTCAAAGCTTCAATCGCATTACATATGAGAATAACCTTACTGGCTTACAGGGCACTCTCCATGGCTAGAAGAGGGAAGGACAAGTGAAGGATGGGCCAATCAAGCCCTTTGCTGAAAGGTGAAAGGTTAGCTGTAGGCATCCACGGTGGTCTTCCTCTCTCCCGATGGTTTATATAGCTTGACTTACCTCTCCATCTCCCTTTTTGTTATTTGAATTGGAAAGTTGAAAAGAGGAACCATTAACGACGTCTCAAATGATGATAAAAGCTTGATGTCTTTCTATCGCTGTCATAAGTGATGATGAAGATCGGGGTGATGAGGTTAACCCATTACCGAATAAGCATGATACTATACTTGACTGAACCTCCTTACGCCGGTTCAAATCACATAAGGGCAATAAGAGCGGACTGACGCGTCAGCTTCTAGGGCGCCCTTTCCTGTCTCGTTGACGAGGTCAGGTTATCCTAGGATTATCCCGTCTTTCCATCGTAGTAAAGTCGGAAAGATGAGACGTCCGACTTACTGGTGAAACTCTACTTTTCATTCTTCACTCTTGCAAGGGCTATACCCTTAGCCAAGAGATTGACTAATAAAGTAGTCGAATCAATAGTGACTCCGACGGACTCTTTTCAGATGGTAGATGTCGTTAATGACATAACTGCCGACTGGGAGAGTCTAATTCGTACCTATGTACCTCGGATTGGCTCCATCCCCATGTGTAAGGGGATCACATGGAGTCCGGAAGGCAGTAGTGCTAGCTCTATTTATCCTATTGGGATTGGAGCAAGAGTGGAATGGAAGAAAGAAAGCTGTCCTTCTCTTCTCCTCCAACCGGTACCTCCTCCCGACATGAAGGAATGCCCGATAATCCTTCGGGGGCTGGTATGTCCTTTCAGTTCTGGTCTGGGGAACGCCTTTCAAAGAAAGCACTCCTATACTGCCTGGTGTAGATTCGGCTATTTGCGTCTAGTGGGGAGCTTTGTCATCTCAAAGAATAAGCGGATCTTCCCTTGCATGCGGATCTTAAACTAGTGGATCTCAAGATGGCCGGTAGCTGCTTTCTGCTCTCCTTATTAGTGCCAACTCCGCTAGGTATAGGTAGGGAGTCTTCTACAAGTCGCATTACTGGTCGATGACCTGATTTTTGAAGCAGTCGAGATGCCTTTCCTGGGGGAACCCTTCCTTGCATTCTTGTATTCGCTTCAATCGCTCCTGAATCGGCGGATCAAAGATCGGAATACTTTCCTTTAACTGCTAGAGGTGGATGAGAGGCCGCTATTTGCTTGCTTCTCCGGTTCGCTCTAGTTCACCTGGTTTACAACGGTCTGTTTGCTAGGTTTTAGACAGGGGCTAAGGGCGAGTCATCCCTCTTAGCAGCTCTTTCCTAATCAATCAGCTTTTGTGCTCTCCCAAAACAGCAGAAAGACTTTGAAGAATTCCACCAACTACTGATCTCATGAAAGGGAATACTTTTCAACAAGACTTTCTTTCTCTTGCGCCACGCCGGAACGTATGGACACTGCCTAAAGTTAAGTAAGAAGGAATCGGGGTGGCTAGCTTCCCTTCTTTTCTGGATCTTGACTTGGATTGTGATAGATGCAATTTATCAAGTCTTGATTGAGGGCTTTGCACTTCGCGGTCTCACCTCATAAAGTATTGGTTCTTTCTTTCCATTCCGTTAGACGAGAACTTGGTATGGAAAAGGGTTCTCCGCGTCGCATCGGTTTTTCATTCAAAGACTGGCACGGCACCCCCTTTTCATCTGCATCTGAAAACAGTGGTAAGGCCTTACCTGGACCTTCCTTCTTTTTGCATCTCATCTCTGGCTTGCTTAGTCTACTATTGCATTTAAGTAGGCCCAGTGGCGGAGCTAACAGCAGAAAAGCCTTTTTTTTTAGGGATAGTGAAATTCCGGATCGAAGAGATTCACCCGTAATAAGGGGTCAAAGACAGAGGGTCTCAGAGAAATTCAACTAGTAACACACTTTCAAAATCTCAATCTATGATTTAATGAACAAAGTTCCTCTCCTGCTGCTTATTGACGAGTGATTAGCTTGGCTTGGCATTCTCTAAAGAAAGAGGGACCTTCTCTGGTCACTGACACCATCTTTCTTCGATTGAGCCCCCCTTGTATGCCCTACCCCTCCGCCGAGGGAAGAGGAAGAAAAAGTACTCCAACTACAGTTTAAAACTGACTTGCCCGGCACACAGCTCTATGCTTCGCATACCTCGTAAGAAAGTATCCAGACTCTCTCTCATCAGTTTGAGATTCCAAGGCCAAGCGCTAGCGCCCGGGCTTACGAGCAAGGTCTTTAAAGAATAGGTGGGCTCTTATTTGCCAGATAAGAAGATCTTTTGCCAATTCTAACAATCTCACTCACCTCCAGATTAAATAGATACTGATTCTAGAGCAAGTTATATCCGTATCCAAGACTACATAAGTAATTTTCAACAACAGGGTCTAGGAAAAGAGCTAGGAAAGAAGGCGGCATAAACTCTCATTTCTTGTCCTCTTTTCCCCGGTCGCCTGCTCTATGGTATGTAAACCAACTGCCTTATTATATTCCTTCCTATGAAAGAACTCAAGCTTAAGCAAGTCCAGTCCACCTCTATTTAGCTCTCTCTTATAGCGTATAGCACCACTTTCTCTTATCAAGACTTTCTCTCCTTTAAAAAGCCCTTTTCTAAAGGCAAAAGGCCTTAATCATCAGACAGAAAGACCCGATAAAGACAAGAAAAAGGCGTTGAGCAAGGAAATGAAGGCAAAGAAGAGGACAGATCCTTAAGAGCTAGCATCACCGGCACCAGCAGCAAGGGCGAGAGCAGGATTCATTGCCGGCACACCATCCCTCCATTCATGACATACCATAGCGCAAGAAGCACATGCATGAAAAATGGAATCATAATTCCCGGGGCATGATAAAGACAGTAAGACTGGGGAAGAGACATATAAAGAAAACTGACAACAGATAGCGGGAAGAAAAGAGAAGCTCCAATGAATGGACATTATAAGAAAAGAATACGCGGGCTTTCCCGCTTGAGAAGAAGTACCGCTCGTTGGACTGAAGGGAATGCTTGAAAGCGGCTTGCTACTATTACTTTACTAATACTAAAAAAAAAAAGTATAGCTACTATATTTAATATATATATATATATATAATAATAATAGACTGGCTTTCTGAAGAAAAGGAATGGGTTTGGCTATTGACCAACAACCGGAATGTTTGAAATTAATGAAATGAATCTTTGCCCGTTGAAAACTAAACTAGTATTCATAAAAGAATTAACTCTTGCCGGGCTAACAAAGGGACATTGCTCTAATATGTCTTACCACCCCCTAACCTCTCCCTATCGGGAGTTTCCTCGGGTGAAGCTGTTCTTGCTTTGCTTTGAACAAACTTCATCAGATATTAATTTCTCACTGCTAGCAATCCAGGTTAATAAAGTTAATAAAGTAAAGTATGCGCCCATTAATTAATATAGTAAAGTATGCCTTTCTTCGCCCTGCCAGTTAACGAATGAGCAAGCAAAAAGTAGGCAAACTGTTATAGAATCAGCAACGAGGCCTCATCTCGTGTCTAATAGCAATTCCTGGCTTTATCGAACCAGTCACTTCTCCAGCCTTTCAGCTCTCTAAACAGTATATACGTATTCCCCAACAGTATATTGGTATTTCCTTGAAAGGGCTAATCTCCCCGTCATGCCTGTAGCTTTCGAGCGAGTTCGAGCAAGTGAGAAAAGTCTTTTTACATAAATTCCTTTTATTTTAGTCAATAGTAGCAAGCAGGAAGAGTTCCAGTCGTGGTGAATTCCCAAAAAGAATGAATCTGATGTAGGCCGGTTGTCCACTTTAATGAATAGGGAACTTGCCATTCCCGCATCTTATTATTTCTTTTTTCCTCAATCTAATCCTGTCCTGTTTACGGTCTTTTCTTGCAGTTCGCGATCGCCTAGATAGCTTCACCCCTGCCATACCATATGTAAAGAAATTGTTTCGGTATCCATCAAAAGCCCGCAATCAAGGGCCTTCGTTTGATCCTTCCTACTTCCGACGGTATCTTTCCCTATCCGTTCCTTTCTTACTGTTAGTGGGAATCGTTCATCTTGTAGTACTTCATTCACAGTCCCCGAGCCGTCTGAGTAGAGGTAAATAGGGCGCTTCCTCTCCCGATCGGGGTGGGAGAAAGAATAAAGCAAAGAGATTCACATGTTGGTTCACCAAGAAATAAAAAAGAGGTATTTATTGGCTGGCTAGCGGGCGGCTTACTCTACGCCAAGGGCGAAGGGCGGGCTCCTCTTCGTTCCGATCTAAAATAGCCGTACCGTAGGAGAGAAGAAAAGAGGATTATGAAAGGCAGTTTAACCAAGTGAGGTCGGAATAGCATTGGATGAGAAAGCCTCTTTATCCGTATGAGAAAACTGCTCATGATGCGAAGTTTTCTGGATAGAAGGGTCATCCTCCTAGGCTACTACTTTTCCCGGTTCTTCGGAAAGGAAAAGAATGAAGTCGGAGCTTTTCAAAGAAATGATGTAAATGGATGTCCACAGACTCCTAGGCTAGAAGGTGAATGGTATGGTTTGCTCACCCTGAAGAAAACTCGTATAGAAACAAAGGGCTTGCTTCCGCATAAGATAAGAATGGTCTGGTGTCCCAGTTCATTCGGACCTGTAGTTAGCTCAGCTTGAGCAGCACTTTACAACCGATAGCACGAAAGAGAACAACGGGAGGCGAGCCCTATTAGGATAGGATTTTTCGTGCATTCTCTCTTCTTTTTCCTCTTCTTATTCTTATGAATCTTCTTTTGAGTAAGACCTCTCCCTAATAAAGACTCAACTCACTATTCTATTTCTACTTCCTTTATCGTGGGCAGGTGATCGGCGACCTCACGATCGCTTACCAGTTTCGGTCTCTTTGACCCGGTCTGGTTTCCCTCGTATTATCCAATTTTTTATCCGTCGTCAGATGTATAAGAAGGATGATAAGGCAGATATGCTAGTCAAGATTTTGTTGTCCCTCTTTAATTTATCTAAGATTATCTTATTAGCTAAACGAATGGATTTCTCAACCTTTGCTTCCATTGTCTCGCGATCCAGAAAAGGTGGTCCAAGCCGTCAACCGGGTGGCGGAAACGCTGCCCCAGTTGGTGGGGAGGTACCTACCTTGGGTTTCACAGATCCCCCTTGATGAAGGGGTTACGTGGGAGCCAACCCGGAAGGCTATACCTAATTCTCCTTACCTCTCCCAACAATTGAGACTTCCGACTATCGAATCAGAGCTCTAATGTATCTACGCTAGATCTTGATAATAGCAGTCTTATGGGAGTAGCTCTTCTCTTGATGCTACCCCTCGGTCAGCCTTTCTTTGGCTAAGCTGATTCAGATCGATTTATTAGAGTGAACTTTGATCTCCTTTACTTGATTGATAGGAAAGTGACCCTTGGCTATCTTACGAAGAGCCTAACTCTATCATAAAAAAAATTGACACTAAGCGAAGAATGCAGACTGGACTAAACCAAGGGCACTTCTGGAAAGGTTCCTTTGATAGAAGATCGGTACTTGAAGTCAGAAAGAGGTAGAGATGAGATAGTTATTGCAGCTGAAGGAAGCTAGCCACAAGGAAGGAGAACTCTTAGATCCGGATCCCAGTCCACGACTCTATTATCACCCCTTTCTGGTCTCTTCTATCAATTAATCATGGGAGTGACTTCCATTACGAGCAAAGAAGCAAGGCTTTCCTTGTGTAAGCGAATCCCCCATTAAGGATATAAGAGTGGTCAGGAGTTTGTGCAAGGCAGTTTTATTTATAATGTTTAGTGAGGTATTGATTTCCTAGGGTAAGCGCAGTGTCTTGACTTTCAAGCCTTTAAGTCTCTTGGGTAAATAGGGATCCTAATCCTAGGCAAGCTAGTCAGTTAAGTTTCTCTTCATTTTCCGAGATAAGCAGTTCAATTCCTTCGCCTTCTCCAGGATTTGACCCTTCGCTTTCCACTGAGCTGAGGTAATCCCTGAAGCCCCCCTGCTTGCAGTGGCAGTTGCCAGCGAGTAAGACAGTGAAAGCTATGGCTAGGGATTTTCTGCTTGACAAGGAGAGGAATCGTTTTGGACTTTAGCCTCTCCCTGGTAGGGAATACGATTCCTTTACCCAGTTCTCTTCTCTTTCTTTAGAAGCAGTATAACCGTATAGTTATAAAGCGGGATTTTTTCCATTGGAGGATAAAGTTAGCTAGTTCAAGCAAAGGCAAAAGCAACTACAATTGAAACTGACTCTCTAGGGGCAGGGACTACCGTTAGCGGGACTGCTACGGCAATAACAAGGAAGGACTAGTCGAGATGAAGGGACACTTTCATTGTCTATAAAGGGAAAGGGCAAAGAAACTCCAACGACTGACTCTGGCTATAGGGATGTGACAGAATTCCCCGGGAGAAATCCTCCCACTGCTATTGTAGTGGCTTAACCTTTTTCGATGGCAGAAGCATTGGATGCCCTTTTTTCTCCAACACTAGATGCGCTTGATCTAGACTCCCTTGGAACTAGATCCCTAGCTTGGAAAGAAATCTATAACTGGCTTACTTGCGGACTTAGCAATGGCCATTAGGAGCACTTCTACAAATATTGATATTGGGAATGCCACAACTTCAACTACAGCTTCAATGGGAATAGCAGAAAAATGGAATTAAGAAACTCATACTTCCGGAAGAAAAGCTATATTCCTCCTAAGGGATATCTTCTCGTGAGCCCTAGAATCAGTTTGCCTAAAATCACTTGATGGAAAGGCTCGGCTGGATCAAAGCACTTTTTTCTGACACTCGCAACTAACTACTCCCCTGTACATATAGGGAAGACCACTACTGAGACTGGAACTCAAAGGCCTCCAACGGTAACTTCAACTCCAGGTAAGGCGGAAGCACTTTTAGGGCTTAGGACGAGAAAGACATCTTTTACACTAGCTTTTGACCTAGAACCAGCTAACTTAACAGATGGATTGGCCTTGCCTACTTCAATGCCAATTGATAGGGGGCCTGGACCAACATCGAAAGAAAGTGCAACTTCTGGAACTGCTCCCTTAAAGAAGAAATCTCCATTCACTGCAACTAAAACCTCAGGAAAAGTTATCTAGTTAGACCTTCCCGGTAAAGATTACTAAGACATGGAAAGAAATCTAGCAATTAGTGCCTTATATATAGCCCCTTACTTATCCCTTTGGCTTGAAATATCACTTTACCTACCCTCTCAAGTCTCGCCTCTGTCGCCTTCTACCAAGAAGGAAACTATTCACTACTCATACGGCTCTCGTAGAACAACTACTGAGACGAGTAGACTATCAGGTGAACAAGAACTGGGGGAGGCATCCTACTCTTGGGAGAAATCCTACACACCTTAGACAGGGTAGGAAGAGTTATCTTAAAACTTCAAGCTCTCAAAACAAAAGGTATATATCCTTCTTAGCCTTATACACTCCCAGGATAATTGACTTACCCCCAGACTTTGTTTCCCCTTTGACCCTGAAAAATGGAGGACTTATTTACACACAAAACTAAACAAGGAATCCAATTACAGTAGCTCTAATTGAATTGGCTGGCTCTCCTACCTGGGATCCCAACTATCATCCATATCCGTTTACCCTACCTGCTATCAAAAGTCCTTCCACCTGTTACTCACTCTCCGGAGGGAGATGGATGGATCGTGCTTGTGCTATCAAGCCGAAAAATGACTGCTTTCGAGCGGAAAAAGATTGAATGGTTGTAAACAGATTAGCTAGTTGGGTCAATTGGCACTCTTTCACTAGTGATTGTAAGCTAGGTGCCCTTAAATGACAGGAGGGGAAGAAGCTCTAACGGAAGCATCCAATCAACCGGGAATCCCACCTTTCAGATTCTACATCTGCTACTGCTGGAGTACTGAGTCCTTTTCACCGACTTCGAAGCTCAGCTTAGCCCAGGACTTTGGAATAGAGCGAAGGAAAAGCGCCCTGGATCTCTCGATCCAGAACTACTAGGAGGGGAGGGAGAACCTTATCCCATGACTCACTTTAGTCATGGAGGGCTGGCAAAGAAAAGTCACTTTAAGAGCTACCAGGGCAGGAAAGGTAGTCAGCTTATTAACTGGAACAAACCAACTCCATTGGGCAAGTGAGGGTTAACCCCCTAAATCCAAGTCGGGGGGACTTCCTCAAAGATCAAAGACAGGATTGGGAAGACCGGACGTTAAGAGAGAACAAGGGATAAGAACTTGCGTCCGGAGATAACAATAGAGGCCTTCAAACTTACACGATGTTGGGGGATAAAAGATAGAGGATAAGACTTCTAACGATCCTTTTAAGATACATAGATTATCCTACATGCCCATAGCTATAGCTACAGGAGCTAATAGAAAGAGAGGGATACGAGCCTCTTTTCCAAGCGAGCCATGGGAGTCTACGTTTGCGTGGGGCCGGGTACCACACATATGTGGTGAAAGCCGACTTGCCTTTTCATCTAATTCGTCACTGATATAAGCACGTGCTAATATCGTTCTGCCCTTCGGGGACCACCCCTCTTCCTTTCTTGTTTTGGTTAGGTTGACCAGAAGTTTTTCTGCCAACTTCTTACCAACAAGGAAAAATGATACAAAAGCATCCCGTCTAAAGATTGGATGACCTTAGTACGGTTGAATTACGCATCAAGGCGCATCAGCCTTAACGCCCTAACTAACTAGAAATATCTTATGAGAAGAAAGGGCTTTCTTTCTATATTGGTAAAATTTATGGTTTTATGCCCGAAGAATTTGTAGGGTTATCGCCCGATAATGTTAAATTGATTCAAAATAAGGTAAAGACTGGTAAGTATACTCTGTCTCCATTTCCACTTAAAGTATTTTCTAGTAAAGAAAAAGCACCTAAGAATACATATTTCATTCATATATATATAGATAAATCAACAGTTTATGGATGTTTAGATCCTATTCTGGAAGATCATATTGTTATTACTGCGCTTGGGCACTTGCTTAATAGTAGATTGATATCTCTTAATATTCCTCATTCCTTATCCTTTGGATATAATCAGTATCCTAGTTCATATTATGCACATATTTTATCGTCGATAAAGATACCAGTTTCTAGACTTTACAAAATGAACATGTTACACTCTCTATTTGAAATTAATAAAGAAGACTATGCTTGAACCAATAGTGTTAAGTTCAGATATAATGCAGTTAATCAAATCTATCCTATATATGCCTATAACACTTTATGGAGAGGAAGTAGACTTTTAAAATGATTTTATTACTCCCTCCGGGTATTTTACTACTGTTTTACTCAATTTATATTTAAATCAATTGGATATTAAGTTTAATTTGCAATTTCCTTCTTATTCTTATGCCAGGTATAATGAAGAAATTATAGTCACAACTTCTAAAAACAATTTGTTGTTTGAAAATTCACTTTATGGTTTATTTGATGATTTGAATATGACTGGTAATATTATTTCGGTTTCACCCGGGGATGACCCTATCACTTCCACTTATGGTGGTGTTTTTAGGGTCTGTACTGATGGTATAGTACAAATAACTGAAAAAATGAAATAAATAAGTAATATGATTCGTATTTGTGTTGTTGGACTGCGGGTGGATAAAGTGTGGTAGGAGAGAGGTGTGGCGTCTCTTACCAGTTTGTTGTAGTTGAGGGTCTTTAGGCACTCGACTGTCAGGAGAAGATTGATGCAGGGTTGGTGGCCCTTGCCTTTCTTACTGGAAAAGAATGGTTCGATTTATCAATTTCAGTATGAAAGTTTTTCTCCCGCTACGGGTACGAAACATAGCTATTCCTTGAATAGCCTTTTGATTGCGTGGGATTTGTAATAAAAAAAGTCCCCGGAAATCTCCGACATTAATTAGATTGGGATGGTTTTTTTCTACGAACGAAGTGCACCCTAATCTTAGATTACTTAATTATGTAAGAGAGGTGGTAGGGAAGCCGGGCATTACCAAAGCTTTACATAGGTGAATTATTCCCTTTCTCGGAGGTAGCTTGGCCCCCCTTCTTTCAAAAAGAACAACTTCTCTAAGAGCTTGCCCCAATCTCGAGGAATTCACGAAGCGACCCAAGTAAAAATAAAGGGAAGGCTATAAAGCCTAAGCCAAGGTGGTGGGGAAAGAGAGGCGTGTCGTGAAAGGGAAAACATATTACACCCAGCTACCTTTCTTTATCGACCTTACCAGGGAAAGGAAGACATGACGAGGGTCCTAGCCTCTTTGTCTGGTTGAAAGGACCCACGGTGCGGTAACTAGCAAGCATCACTCCAAAAGACTATCCTATCCTTGACTATCAAGCAAGGGAATCACAAGTTCCATCTTGGTACTAAGGATAATAGAATATGTCCATACGCGGGGGATAAGCACTAATTTCCTTTAACTAGGTCGAAGGTAATAGAATGAAAATCTCTTAGGTCTCCGCCTTTGCTGCTAACAAAGACAGGTTTTTCATTAAATTCATGCTTATTCGGCAAACCTTTCATTAAGAGTAAAAACTCCGGAAGCTATTGCTCTTTTGAGCTAGACCAGTCTCGCAAACACGGTTCGTTAGCTCTGGGGCTACAATGCCACTCTTCCTGTGATGAAGGTTCGGAGAGATTCTTTAGGTGGCACCAGACAGAGCTGCATATCACAGCACAGACCAATGCAAGATTTTCCTTCATTTCCTTCTAAAGCAGACAGCTCGCAGGTTCCAAACCTTGAAGATCTCCGCCTTAGGATAATCCTGACCCGCTGGGAAAGAGAGCCATGTCAGCTGGCTCATGGGAGGCTGAAGATAAAGAAATGGAAGGCAATTCTTAACCTTCGACGAGCGTAGGTGACCTCTTCCGGCTTGCGGATGAAGGAGAAGATTTAGCCCTTTTATTGGCGTTAGCGGATGATGCGGATGCGATCATAGCAAGGTTCCGATCAACTCCACTCAACTCTCTTATAGCTATAGCCCTTATCTGGATCTTGGAATGCTCGCATGATTCTGATTGATCATAGAAGGACTCTCCTTCGTAGACCCATTCTGTTCATAGAAAAAAAGAGTTTACTCAGTCAAGGGGAGGGGAGCTCACTGGCCTTTTAATGTGTTTTAGGCCCTTTTTTTTTTGCGGATGGATGTTTTGTAAGTAGCAGCCCCCCCTTCTATTCCTAGATCTGCTATCGATCTGATTCGATTGTCTTTTCCCGCAGGAAAGTTTTTTTTTTTTTTAATTTTTATGGATAGGAATATGGGAATAGGACTATCTGCTTTCTACTCTTCCACGTAAGAGTGAATCGTAGCGTTTATATCTGGGATTAAGCTCAGCAGCCAGCCTATGCCTTTCAGGCAGTTTCTTTCCCCTTCTAGCTAGAATAACTTCCTTTACCTCTACAACACCTTGCTGGGATTGCTTGATTGGGTTAGCATTCATAGCACGAGATGCAGTTCAGTTAAATATCTAACTCCATCTTTCCTGCCAGTCTGTCTAGCCCGTATAGAGTAATCTCCTCCTGCTTGACCGCTCTAACAGACTGACTCTTGAGTGAGTTGCCATTCGGACTTTTCAATTTTCCATTAAATGTCTGGCGTCAAGGTTTGGACCCCTAGGTTTGTTTTCTATCTTATTTATTGCATTGGATAACTTCCTGATTAGTAGCTTAACGCATTCATTTCATACTGCATGCTAGGGTGGAGATTATCTTTTTCAGAAAGCGTATGTCTTCGCTCTAAACACCGTACACGTACAGGTCTTAGTTCAGTCGCATCTCAAGCGCCTAACTCGAGATCTTCATTTGCTTACTCTCAAAAGCGCCAAATGAACTGAACTTTTCGCACCCGGCTTTACATTGGCTCCATGTATGGTATGTTCGTAGGAATGCCCACATTGAATTAGCATGAATGCCGGCTCAATCAATCCCATATCATATATAGGGTGATGTAGAGCTCCTGGAAGGTCTTTCTTCAAGCCAACCGTCAGTTCCTGAGTTGAGGGTTTTCGGAGTTAAGTCGAATATGCCAAGAGGCGCTCACCCATAAAGGGGCGTAGCCCTCCTGTAGTTCCAGAGACGGGAGGATAAACTAATAAGACCACGATCCTCCTTCTTAGGCCGATCGAAGTCGAAGGGTTTCAGATTGAAGGTTGAGGCATTTCTAGGAAGACGGATTATCAAGGGTTACACCTAGGTAGAAAGGGGATTTGACAGTAGATCTATTCCCAGTAGAAGAGATTATGATCCGAAGGAAGCAATGCCTTCTAATTGAGTCTGATCCTACTCCCTTAAGGTAGACGATACTAATAAGAAATCCAATAACCCAGGCTTTCGCCCCTTAGATGAAATGCTAATTCTCTTCTCTCCTCTTTAGGAGGTCTTACGGAGGGTCTTTACTTAACTCGACCTCTAAGCCGTAGAATAGAAAATGATCGCTACTTATGATGAAATGTCATAGAAAGTCTAATTATCTCGTCTCTTCCCCTCAGGCTCCGGTGGGAAGAGACTATTTAGTAGTTAGAATCCCATCCCGACCTGAGAAGGAGGAGCATCCTCTATCTATGGAGATAGTCAGTTGAAAGCCTCCTCTCTTACTTGTCCCCTCTCTTCTCCCGGAGTAAGAAATGCAGTTTCCGATTCAGACTCTTTTCCTGTTACACGTAAAAAGATGGATTGAATTACTCTTTCGCATTTTCGCATGTTGTTCAAGAGATAAGGCAGCAAGCCAGTAATCTTCCGACTTAGGAAAGCCGTAAAGAAGTCTTTCTTTTTAAAGGCTCTCTGCCGGGCATTACGAAGGCCAAAATCAGCCTCATTCCTCACCTCTTGTAGGCAAGGAAGAGGGAAGACTTATAGCTTGAGGAGTTAGTTAGGACTTTACTTCTTCTATTTAGAGTTACGAAAGCAGGACTTAAGTCATAGCCAGGAGATAAGTCATAGCTTACTTTTTCTCTTTGTGTGAATCAAGCCGCTAGCAAAGAATTGATTGTAGTATGATTTGTACAGTTACCGGGTAAATTGTTAACAAGGAATGCAAGAACAATAGATGAGTTCTTCCCTTATCTTCTATGCTCAGGTAAGAGAGATGACTGAGATGGGAAGAAGGGGAGTTGGAAAAGCACGGCATTAGATGAAGGATCACCTTCCTTAAGGGGATGGAGTCAGGGATAACATTCGATTAGGGCAAGCAGGTCTGTTAAAGTAAAAGCATGGAACTTTTAGCCATAGGCTTGAGATGAAGAGTTCCGCCCTCAGGGAATGTAGTCTCGGGATGAATGCCCGAAAAAGCAAAGTCAAAGACAGAAGAAAGGGGCCGAGGAAGAACCTGAGATCATGGAGTTGGAATAACATTCTCATTCATCAAGAACTTCTCTTCCATACTGTCTGTCCTATGGGAAAGAAAGACTGTAGGACTGTAGCCATCTTCGGGTCGGGACAGAAAGAAAGGAAAGGGATGAGATAGGACGAGCTAAGTCTGCAGCAGAGTAGAATTCAACCTTCTATCCTCGGGATAGGGCTATGAAAGAAGTCGTTCCACTTCAAGCCCTCACTCTTCAAGTCCTTTTGCCATCAGCAAGTCAGTCTGCCCGTCTTTCAGTAATCACAAGCTATCACGGAAAGAGAAAATTTATCACTAGGAAATTCCAAAGATCGGGGCTAAGAAGTTGGAGGAAGGAAAGCCACGGTGGATTGATAGATTACTAATCAGGCCCCAGTCAAAGGCTGAGGAAGGGACCCAGCTAGTAAAGTCAAATCCGAAGACGACCTTCATTTGATAAAGTCAGAAGATATTGATTGGCAAAAGCCCATTGTCAGAGAGATGAAAGAAAGCTAAGGATTCGGGGAGTCATCCCATGATCTAACCGGGATAAAAAGAGAAATAAACGGAAAAAGGAGAGAAATAGAGGGAAAATAGGTCCCACTTACTATTCATGGCCAGCTGTTCCTAATCTTCCCTTCCTGTGTTGTCCAGTTGAAAAGGACAGTCAGAAGAGGAGCGTAAAGCCAAGTTTCACACAGTAGTCAGAGTCAGGGGTCTTGGAGCCTTGAATGAGATTCCTTCGCTTCAGATAACTACTGTGAAGCTCGATGGGAGCAATTCTCTTGCGGTCTGCACTCTTGTCAATCTTTAGTATGGGGGATGGTGGACTACTTGACTGGGAAAGGCAAGGAGCCAAATATAGTCAAAATATCCCTATACCTATATGACTTATATCCAATTGTACGGCTTGGCAACTTATTCATGACATAGACTGCAAAATGGAGAGCTTCAAGCCAATATTTAGCAGGCATACCAGCTTAACTTTAAATAATAAGGCCGGGGCCCGACTGACCTCTATCAAATGTCGATGCTTACGCTCAGCAGTGCGTCAAATAGCCTTCGTGTTGATCCCAAACCCTTTCAATCACCGAGGTAGAAGAAGGGTGCTCTCCTTATGCAATCTCCCAAGTCGAAAAGTATAAGACTCCCATGCTGGGTTCCTGCTTGATCTAATTTTCTTGTATTTGATAGACCCGTATACATAGCACGCAAGGGATCCTCTTATAGAGCTGGGAAATTGAAACCCTTATCGACCCTAAAATAAAAGCTTTCATCGATCTTAGGAGCTTAACCCATCGTCTGGCATCCCAATGATGGGGTTCTTCTATCTGTGGGAGCTACTAAGTGAAATTACAATCATTGAATTGAACCGGGACTCCCATTGTTATAAAGATATCGTACTCAGGGCGTAGAATAGAGATTTTTGGCTTGCAACTAGTAGTCCTATCTATCCACCTCTCCAGACACAATATCTTGAGTACCTATGATGGTGACCACATCTGCTGGCATGTGATGTTTGGACATAGAATCGAGTCCTTGTGAATGGGCAGAGCCGGGTGCCCTTATTTTACGACGGTAGGGACGATTGCTTCCATTACTGACAAGAAAGACACCAAATTCTCCTTTGGGTGCTTCAACTGCGGTATAGGTAGAAATGGTACAGCCCAACTATGAGGTACATCTGCAGGTGTTACAATAATACGTAGATGAGTGGAGCTGGTACGGAAAACCTTTTGTATTAAAGTATACCTCCTTTTTAATAAAGCCGACCGTCGGCTCTCTCCAAAAGGAGATGAGAACCGCGCACGGCCTGGAGGATCCTCCGATACGGAACGCTTTCCCTCGTGCCCTGTTCTCGTATTTGAGAAAGATAGGCACGATAGGTGCGCTCAGATAGAAGTTCACCCCGAGGAGAGTGTAGAAAATGCCGTAGTTCCCCGTACCTATGATAGATAGATAGCGGGTGAAATCCGTCATCCACCAAAGCAGCCTCTACGGACCGCTCTATTACTACCTGATTAGAGATGATGGAAGTCATACGGCCGAGCCCATCATCCCCCCCGAAATTGAGGAGGCCGTACCGGGAATAAAGCGCCTGGCGCCGCTCTTCATCCGAGAGAAGAGGTTGCGCCAATTGGGGAATAACAGCGGCCGGTGGCTGTTGGGGCACCTGTGGTCCTTGTATAGGAGCCTCAGGTGGCGGTGAAGGGAGATCTAAACTCCCTGCCGCATCACAACTAGCGAGAGTTATAAGGCCGAGGTCGCATAAGAATTGGACAGAATTCCCCGTCCGAGAACCATAATCTTTCCTAGGAACAGCTTCTACGACGATAGGCGTAAAGGCATGATTAGTTCCACAAATCTCACTGCACTGACCATAGTAAACCCCTTCTCGTTGTACCGAAATAGAGATCTGATTTAAACGACCAGGTACAGCATCACATTTGACACCTAAGGAAGGTACAGCCCAACTATGAGGTACATCTGCAGGTGTTACAATAATACGTAGATGAGTTTTGGCTGGTACAACCACTCTATTGTCCACTTCTAATAAACGTGATTGACCCAATTCTAGATCATCTTCTTGAATCGTATAACTGTCAAAAGTGAGTGACTGTTCATCGGAACTGTTATAGTCTGAATACTCATAAGTCCGATACCATTGATGTCCAATAGCTTTGATAGTAATGGCTGGATCTACTACTACCTCGTCCATTGAGTATAACAGAGCAAATGATGGTATAGCAATGAACATCGGGATGATACTAGGAAATATGGTCCGAAGAATCTCGATAGTAGTTCCATGAACAATCCTTTGCGGGATTGGATTTTTTTGAGAGTGGAAATGCCATAAAGCGCGAACCAAGATCCGTGATACGAAAACCAAAATAAGAATGAGGAAGAAAAAGATATCGTGATGTAAGTCTATGATTCCTTGCATCATAGGACTTGCTGCGTCTTGAAATCCTAATTGCCATGGTTCCGCTGCATCACAAGGAGCAATCGTGAGGAATAGCCGAAAAAATAATTTCATTTGCTTTGCTTCATTTTTGAACAGCTCTGCTCCCCCCAACAAGAGGAAAGACTTGTTTGTTGTCAATCGCTGGTTGGGTTTACCAACAAAGAAAGACATGGGACTTTTATACGGCTCATTCTACAACAAGAATATCGTATTTCTGACATAGGCGGGCCCCCCGTCTTGGAGCTCCTGCCTCACGATATCCAACCAGTTGAGTTCCAGAGTGTCCCGCTCATAAGAAAGACGAGATCAGATACCCGCGACGGAAGGAGGTCTCCCATAGTAGATGGAAGTTGACAGAAGAGACCAAAGACTAGTGGTAGGACCACAAGGAAGACACCGTAAACAAAAGATTTTATGATAAACAGCCGGTTTTGTAGACTAAGTACATATAAGAGTACACACGACCCCTGTAAAAACAAGAGCCAAAAGAGGGTTAAGCGGAATTCCCCTTTAAGAAAGAAAGGATGCATGGGACTTGCGGGCATTGAACCCAACTGAGTGACTTTAAAATCTCTCTGGTGTCCTGACAATCAGGAGGCGAATAAGCAGGTGCATCACTCAGCGGTTTAGGAATAGGAATTGTCTTTCGCTACCATGAGATGGAAGCGCTACAACGAGCGTTATCTACCTACGTAATTTCTACAATTGCTTTTTACTGGTTAAGTTAAGACTGCTTTACCTACCTCTCCTACACAGTCGAGCATCGCTAAAGCCCTCTCTCTATCGGTCTACTATCCTCGTTCTTAACTAAATGACGAATCTACTTGCATGTGTTAAGCATATAGCTGAAGTAGCATGATTGGAGGCTCTTAAAGCTTGGACTGACTACTTACTATAAGCTTCAACCTCCTCTTACTTAGACTTAGATAGAGGCGAGAGTCGCGTAGAGAGTCTTTCTTATTCAATTGATAGATGATCACTCCCCTAAATAAGCTGCCTCCCTTATATATGATACCACCAGACGTGCCCCTCAGTTCCAATTTTCCTTCACAAACTCACCACCCTCTTTTTTTATGAGTATAAGTCAACCAAGCCGCTTCAAAGAACAAAGGTCTCTGGAATGCCGGCTGAGGTCACTTTGCAGGTCAAAAAGAAGAGGGTGGTGATCGGATTTGACTGGAGGCAGATTGCGGACAGCAGCTTCAGGGAAAAATGACATCCCATCTTAAACAGAGCTCTATCTAAGCTCTAATACACACGAATGAACCCTGGAGACTTTTGCCCTCGCCATGTAAACGGAGAGCCTAGGTACCCAAGATCACTGATTTTGCTTTCAATCTTTAAACTTCCCAAATCTCACCAGAATAACCTTGAGGTTCCAACCGATGCGATGACGGTTTTAACCACTTTCTCGGCCTTCTCACCACTGGACCTAGGTTAAAAAAGATAAGCACAACTCTCTCAGGTAAATTAAGTCCATTCTTACACCATGAAACCTCGGCGGCGATTCCAAACTAGAATCTTCCACACAATAAGGAAAATACTATACCACCCATTAAGCAAGTGGGGCTACCCATCATATGACGAGCAATCCGGCTGCATTTGTCTCATCTCTCAAAAAAATTTATTGGTTGGACACCTTTGTGATGACCGCCAAAGCTATGCCATCTTTATTCCAACTTCCTCTGTGTTGTCAAGGATCTACACACACATAATGTTATAGCTAAAGGGTGCCGCCCGTAGCCAACCCCTATATGCTTTAGACCCTCATTTTCCTCTGATTTATTTGTGGCTTCTTCATAACAAAATAACAAAGAGCTTTCTGATCTTTAGCAACTAGGGGCTTTTTATAGGGGTCCTCTTGTTGTAGGTCTTCAAACTACATTGAACAAACTAGAACGCCCTCAATTGCTTTCTGCATCCGCTAGTTCAGCGAGGTAAGTCAATTCTTTTAGGATAGATCCAGCTATTTAGGTGTTGGAGGAGTAAGGGCATGGATTAAGGTAGTTCCGTCCCCCAAGGTAAGATATAGAGTGTGCAGCGACTGCCTTCCCTCTGCTGTCGATTGCATGCAATTTATTCCTTTTTCGCTTTATTTTATTTCAATTCTCAGAGAGATACTCCGAACTCTTAGTCAGACTGTATAATCTAATAGGAATAGGCATACTAGACTTAACTAACTGGATTGCTAGCAGTGAGAAGCCGATAACCCGGTTATTTTTGGCGGGCTAAGCTGTTTACACGTCTTGGTGAATAAGCTGTGATCACTCTACGACTTTCTGTTCAGCGCGCGCTTATGGCTTTGCTCCTTGTCGGCATACCGGTCTTGGCCTTTTGCTTGGCACGTTGTCGGAATAGGCTGTGATGCCAGGAAGTTCGAAGGGCCTTTCTTTATCACCGTAAGTAGCAATAGAGTGATCTTAGCCCTTTGACTCTTCTTGAACCTACAGATTTGACGCCGGCCTACTGGCTTTAAGCTGAGCTTCTTCCGCAACTGGCTGATCGGATGGACTTACAGACTGACCGCTAGAATGAAAAGAGGCTTGCGGCCTTAACTTAATGACCTGCATCGTCTATTCTCTTCTCTGGCTCGACCACTTGTGTACGTCTTGTGTACGTAAAGTATACGTGTACGTGGCGGACCCACGCGGGAAAGAGACTCCCAGGTAACTAACTAGGGGGATTCCTTCAATGTAATGTCTCTTTTCGGGTAAACACTGTAACCAAGCAAGTAGGCAAAAAGCTCTTTTGAATTCCTGACTCCGAAGTTAGGATATTTGGTTGCTTGCTTTGTACTCGACCCATGTGGTTTGGCTTGTTGTGCCACCTCACTTAACCAAACATATCCGAGAAGAAGTTCTACCTGATCTACAGCACTTGCTGCTTCATGCCGGTTGCATCTTACTCTGCTCTGCTGGTCCACCTTCTAAACAGGTCTCCGCACCTGAGACACATCCTTCCCCTATTGCTTATTCTTATTCCTATATTGTGGTGGCTTATTCGGCGAGCTGGAGCTCCTACTGTTCCCGCGCCAGCTTCCACTCTTGCTCCCGATTCGGCTCGTGCAACCTGGTGTGGGGCGGCGATCGCTTCGAGAGCTACGCAAGGCGTGAACGATGCGTGCTTAGAAAAGCAGAAGAAAATGGTGATAAAAGCCCGGGCTCTCTTGGACTAGGGACGGGGATTCTTTGAAAGAAGACCGCTTTGCCATGAAGTGCGGTTGAAAGATCGGATTCTTCTTATTCTGTTTAAGCATATCTTTATATCTTGCCTTGCATCTGCATTTTTTCTAGCTGTTCCGCGTCCTGCTTTAAGAGAATACCCCTCTTTTCTGATAGCTTCTGCTTCCTTGCTTAGGTTTCGGGAACTGGCCCGACCAATGCCAATGATGCGCCTTTGAGCTTTGACTCTTTTGAATGCGGTAGGCTGTATTGGTAATATCGTATCGTATATAAATCGAAGATCCACGCCCGCTACTCCTGAGATCTTTCTTGGGCTTTGGAAGCGGGATGACATACGGACTATGCGCTGCCTTTGATCCAACGTGGGTGGAAAAGAGCCAAAGAGCCTATTCGTTGCAAGCGGATGCGGCATTTCTTCTATTATAGGATAGCACGTCATATTCGATGATGGACATCTTAGGTCAATAAGCAACATCCCTCACAGCGGATTTTAATTCAATAGCAGTTGATGAAAGATGTCCTTCAAAGAGGCAAGCCCAAGAGCGGATTCTCAAGTAGTAGCAGTGGTTCTTCCTCAAAGCAGTAAAGCTGGCAAAGGCAATAAAGAAAAGTAATCAGGAATTACCGGTCTTTCTGGTCGCGTAATCGGAGTGAAGTCAACATGCAGAGAATTGTCCGTATGAGAAGATTCGGCTTAAGCCGGTTACGGTAAGCAAGTCTATTAGCATAGAAAAAGTAGGAGAATAAAGAAAGAGCTCTGATAAAAATAGAACTAGTGGAAGGGTAAGATCAAAGCTCCCGGGGAAAAAATATCCTAGGTAGGTGTGGCTAACCATCCTGAAGGTTCCCGTCGGCCAACCGCGGAACAGGAGCATGTTTTTCTTCGTCGTCAGCTAGCGGACGCAAGCAGAGTGGGACCTTCTCCGATAGTCTCTTTCATCATAATATGTGAAAGCTTGCCCGCTCGATGCTTTGTTAATGTCATAGTTGATATCAAGATGAAAGGGAAAGACAATAAGAAAGATTCAAAGGGCGAAGCCCTAGATACTCCTTTATGTAGTAGCCTTTCTTTCCTTGCGTGGATATCTTCTACTAGTGAAAGCGGCATTCTCCCTTTACTTTTTACTTTATAATAATCTTATGGAACTTTCTCCCCTAGCTACATTAGCGGTCTTAGCACTTTCCCTCTTTTTTCGGACGAGTCAAGCAAGTCCAGGAAGAGTGAATCGTCGAATAGGGGGAAGTAATATAACGGCAAAAGCCTTTTGGGTCGGAAGAGCAAGCTTCTTCTTTTCGATCTGGTAGGAGGGGAAGGAGGACAGAGCTTTCGATGTTGCAGTGGGTCTAGCTCTGCTTTCTAAGGGCTTCTTTTCTTAGCTTCACCGGCTGGAAGGAAAGATAATTCATGTGCATCAACAAAGGTCTAACAGTTTCATTGTAGGCACATCTTTCTCTTAGTGAAAGCCGCGTTCACACAGCCCTATGCCTGTGGTATTCATACGGATTTCTCTGTCCCAAGCCGGTCTGTTCACAAATCTCGGATGTTACTTTTTTGCGCGAATCCGACCTTTTCGGGGTTGAAGGCGTAAGCGCAGCTATTCAATAAAATCCGCATCTGCTATTGACTCGTCCCGCTTGAGGTTTGTCGAAGATAAGTATCAAGTCCTCTATGGCTGAACTAGACTAGATTTCGCGGATGAGTAGTGGATAAAAAGTCATCCCGAGGTATACTCACAAACTCTTTCACGAGCTGGACTCGAACCAGCATCTCTGGGAGCCAAAGACAGGCCCAGAGAACATTCATTTTGATCGTGACAAAAAAAAGAAAGAAGAGAACGAAAGGGTTGACTTGCTTACTTGTTAGAGTAAGGAGAGAGATTCTCCACACGAACGACCCGTCAGGTTCGAACTGACATAGGTGAATCGGACCAACACCTATCTTACACCAACAAGGAGTCGCTTTTGTTACGCAGTTCGAATTAAGCCTTCCTTTCACCGCGCGAAAGATTTCATGTCTCTTTCACTGCGCTACTTTGGACCCTCTCGAGCCAAAACAAAAGGGGCTATGTTATGTTTGTGATTCGGTGTCTATATTAGAACGTCGTAACCATACTTTGTTCTTGAATTCAAGAAAGGTGGGGGATCAGATCCCCCCCTGAAATAGATCGTCCCGTAGCCTACACAGCCTAGAATAGCTGGGTTCTCCTGTTTTCGAACGGGGATCATCCAGCGCCCGAGCCCCACTTTGCACCCAATCTCCTTCTGGATGAAGGGGTGTCATTTGGCGGATTATATCCACTTTCACCTCAAAGTTATCAGCGGCCTGAATTCGGGCTAGCTCGATATCATGGGCTGACGGAAAGTCAGCTTGCGACAAGAGTCGCCGCTGTATCCGCTCAATCGAGTCTCCCCCTATCATTTCATCTTCCTGATAGGGGTAGGGGACGCCGGGCGGACCCTGATTAGCAGCTTCCTGGACAACAGGTCTAGCGGGAGGCATAGCTTGTTCACCCGGTTGCGGTTGATTTACCGATGGGTTACTGTTACTACGCCCGGAACTGGATGCGCCCGAATCCGATTCCAACAGGACATCCTCGTCGAAACGTGTCCAACCGCCCGAGGTGGATCCGCCGGAAGGGACGACCGACGGTTGCTGCGCCGTGCTTCCCAGCAAAGAAGTCCACCCAGAGCTGCTCGGATCGAGCGGAAGCATAGTAAAGGGGGAATGAAGTAAAAAAAAAAAACAGAAAAGAATCGCACTGGAAAAAAAAAGTATCGAATTGATAGAGAAACATATTTTGTTTTTTAAATTAACTATTTCCTTGATTCTGTTCTATTGCAGTTTTTGCCTCTACACACTCGACCGGTCGTTCCGAGTGCACCAGGACACTCTGTCCCGGATCCTGCACAGGAACGCCCGAGATGGCATCTTTTGTTCGAAAATTCATGTTGGCCATGATGGCACAACACTGGATTTTCAAACAATTCCTAAAGAAGTGGGGACTGCCGGCACCATAGACTCTTCTAGTCTTTCGGGCGGCCCCCTTGATCAATTTTATAACATTCCATTACTTGATATAAGGATGGGAGACTTTGATTTCTCATTCATAATACCCTATTTTGTGATGCTACTCACGGTCTTACTGCTCCTTTTTTTTCTTAGGATTCTACAGCTGGGGCTACCAGGAAGGCCGAAGCCTCCCATCAATAATACAAACGAAAATCCTGGGGGGGGGCGATGGTAGTCCGGGGGTGCCTCCGAAGAAGGGGCCCGAGGCTCACGATCTTTAAACCCACCCTCAAGCAACAAAAATCAAGAAACCTAGACAAGTGTATGCTTTATCAGGCTACTCCCCGAACATGCCTACGGAAGGTGGGGGAAAGTCGAAACGACAGGTTAGTTAAGCGGGATCGTTGGTGAAAGATTCAATTGAGCAAAATGCCTTATATTCCATTCGATTCTAGGAGGACGACAGATAACTCACGATCGACTAAAAGGCAAGTCGCCCAGAAATATTGGTTCAAATCCAATTCGTGAGAAGAGTCCAATCCCGAGCAGAGTTCATACGTGAAGTTTCATTGTTGAATGAAGGTGAGTTCAAGGGCTTCTTTGATCGGGAAATGCATGCACTTCTTTAGTTTGTTGTCGTTAAGGTCCCTTCCCCCTGAGTTCAAGATGTCCCTTTCCGCTTCTCTTTCAGCAACTTCCCTCATTGGGATTGGTCAAGCTCCTTCACTTATTGCTCGATCCGATCCGGAACCTATTGGGATAGCACCTTTTCTTCCTATTATTAGGTATTATTGCCCGTTAAGTTCCTCTACTGGTAGTCTAGTTGTAGTTTTGAGCGGGTTTAATAAATGAATCTGGAGAAGCTTTACAAAGTGGGTAGGTTCCTAGCTCAACAGAGGAAGGATCCCCAACATACATAAGGTAGCTTTCCCAACCAAGGGAACTCACTCTACTAAAAGGTTTTTTAGGTACTTACTCAGTCACGTATGGGAGGGAAGATGACTCTACAAACGAAGACGGAGAGGGGATACCCCAGGGGGGAACACATTAAGTTGCCAGTTCCGATCGAAAGAATAGGGGACAAGGTGCTCGACCAACTAATCAGTATTGGGGAGAACTAATCTAGCTATTAGCTAAAGGTAGATTGCTTGAAAGCAACTCGGCTAACTAGGATCGGAGTGGAATTAAGACTCCCCTATCGGATCGGAGTTTCACTGTGGACTGACTTAGCCCTTCACTTCTTTCCCTCACATCAAGGAGAGAGCATTCTTCAAGACATTTGAGAAGCATCAAGGATTCCTTGTTCTTTGGAAGTTCTCCTCCTGCCGAAGACTGAAGAGTCAACCTTGCTTGCATTCATTCTCTAAGGATTAACAAGGTTAGTAATAGGCTATGGGCTCGACTGCAACTCAAAAGACTAACTCTATCTAGTGAAGGTTTAGGCTTTCTTTGCTTGCCTCGGACAAGCTTCCTTGCGTCTCTGACTTCTGCTAGGTGAAGAAGCTTTGAGACTATTTAAATAAAGGCTTATTCTAGCCAGTCTAGTAGGCATCGCTTTCTATCGGAACCGTTAGCCTCGCCCCATAAAAAAAGTTATCAATCTGATTCCCGAAGTCAAAGTAACCCACCTGGCAAGAGTGAAACTCTCTCCTTGACGTATTGATGTGATGGTTCTCTCTTAGTCTTTGCTCTGACTCGTACTACCTTCGCTCCTAACTACCTAACGCCGAGCTAAGTGCCCTCCTTTCCATCTCCGTCTTAGTAGAGCTTCCACCTCCTTTCTCCTTTTTAGAAGTTACTGTTTACTCATCTTTTCCGAAGTGAGCATATACGGAATCCCCCCTAGTGTAAGAAAGTGGATTTCTATTTCTAAAACTTGCCTCTTGTAAGTGAGTGTATAAAATAGCATATCTAAGTTAGTTTGAAAGCCGGGTTATTTTAATCCCAATGCCCTCTCTCTTTGGACATTGTTCGAGTTCTCTAGCGCCTGAGTCTGTTACGGTGAGTGAGGAAGCCTTTTAATTGAAAGCCTTTTATTCAAGTAGGAATTATGGGCAAGCTAGCAATTCTTCAAGTGAGAGTGTCCTTACATCCAGTGCTACATTTTCAATTCCAGTTGCAGGGCATTTTCCTTGGATGTATTTTCTGTCCTATAGATATAGAACAACATTAATGAAACCTTTGGGTGATCAAAGAAGAGAATCAAGGCTCCTCTCCTTTACTCTTAGCCTTAGTGTGAAACTAAGCTCAATACAACCCTAAAGCTATCGGTCGACTCTCTCCTCCTTGCTTGTTAGAGTCAGGGCTTTAATAAGAGCACCTGGCTTTGCCCATTCACTCGATTGCGTGGTCAGGTCTAGTCCTTCGTCTCATTATAAGTAATTATGATTCTTCTGGTTCGTGACCAGCATTCTTCCCTCCTCTCCCTATCGGGACGGGAGAGCTCTTCAAACCAATACCCTCTCCTTTCAGTCGAGATCTCCGAACCTTTCACAAGCAATCTTCCCTTCTTTTCAGTCGAGCACTTCGTTCCTGGTATTTATTCATCCTTGCATAGAGCCCAGTCCAGCCTCTCTTTGATGTCTAACCTGACTCACGAACAGATGGAATAGAATTGATTAATCTAGCCCTAGGCTTGCCACTATATTCCAAACAAGAAAATAAGTTCCTACACTCTTCTTTATCTTCTTACCGTTGGTGACCAGCAATCAAACTCCATAGTCTTAGCGCTCAAGCCTATAGCAGCCTTAAGTGACTCTAGCGGCTTACTACTAATGAAATATCTCCTCTCCTGATCCTTAGGGCTGAAAAGAGGGAATTGGAATTCAAATCTATAGCTCCTGGGATTACAGGGTATACTGGATTTGCTGGTGGACTGAGAGCCTTTGTCGAATATCCCTTCCGTACTCCTCTACTTATCTCATCCCAACTATCTAACCTGACTTGCTAGCAGGTTTGCTTCCTAACCTTATTCTGCTCCTTCCATACTTCCTGACTTTGAACGAGGTTTACTTGCACTTGCTAGCGGGTTATCACCTTCTTATCCTCCTTGCTTTATAATCAAAAACCTGGGGAATTTCAACGGGAAGACAGTCAGGTCGAATGTCTGCATCGAAAAGGGGACTGAGGGTAGCCAAAGGGCTGACAGGCTAGTAGAGCGTATACTGGTCAACCATGGATTCTAGGGGAGAATTAGCCCTACAAGGCAGGATACAGGGATTAGTTGATTAGCTGGTTCTCATATCGCCTCGCACTTCCTCCCCCTTGAAAGCTACTACAGCGCTGGGGAATGACTAGCTCTTGCTGCAAAACTAGTACCTGAAACTTACAATCTCGAGCTCTAGGGCTTACTGCTTAATAAATACTACTTGCAGGCTGACTCCTAGTACCTGTGGCAGTTTACTAGAGCACCAGCCCCGGGACTTCCTTACTTCCTCAAAAAAAGGGGAGACAGGTTTTAGAACCAGCAAACCCTAGAAGTCAAAATAAGGTTAGGTTGGTTCTAAAGCAGCTATCCCGAAGTAAGAGTCTGAGTCAGCCTCGTTCTGGTGCAAGGTTCCCGGGATCGTCGATCAAACGGATGAATTGGTTGATTCCCTTAGGTAGAACCAAAAATGAAACTTTACCTATTTCTATTATATATATCTTCCTTTTCAGGACGAGGTTCCTATGAATCGATCCAATGGAGGCTGCACGTAGTTCAGGCTAGCTTGGTGACTGAGATGACTGGCTAATCACAACCAAAGAAAGTTTGCCGCTGAATTGGCTTTTTCTGGGGAAGGGAAGTTCGCTCTAGGCGAATGCTGACCAATAGACCTGAAAGAAGGCGGAAGGAAGAAGCCCCACTTAGCAAGCGAACCATCAAGGGCATAAAAAAGTAAGAAAGCCAAGGGCACATAGTCCTGATTTTTCTTATAAACGAAAAATGAGAATATGGAAATGATAAAACAAAAAAAGAAATGTTTCACTCTTAGAATATATAAAGTTGAAATAACACTAAATATAAAACAAAGAAGAATAAGTTGCCTTTCCCTGACATCACTTCTTTTATACTTAAAATAAAAGTTGAAGCAGGATAGTTGGACAACCACCTGAAGCGGGTTTATTAGATCTTTTTTTATGGATTCTTCGACAGATACAGATTCGGGTAAAGAATGAAAAAAGTTAAAGGAATAGATGAAATAACAAAAACAGGATAAGATGTAACATACCTTAAGAAAGAAGTCGATTAAATCTTCTTCCTTCTTAATTAGAAACATAGTACGGTCATAGATAGAATATCTATAAAATATATATATCAACTGATATATCAATGTATAGTACATTATAGATATCATGGTAAAATCAAACACTAAAGGGAAATCCAAGGACATGGCAGCTCCCGCTGAAGCAATTGTAGCAGCTCCGGCACCCATTGATTTTGCACCCTCTAACATCTCGAATTTGACCATATATATAGTAACGCTCTTTCATTTTAGCTAAAACTTTAGACCTTTAGCTTACCCTGTCTTCATTTACTTTACGACGAAAAAATCGACTATCTCTAGTCTAAAATCATAGTCAAAATCATACTTTGACCCTGGCTTGTGTAGCCTATGCGAAGCAAGCTTATCCCAGCTCAGAAGGAAGGCGTTGCTCTAACTAGCATGTGGCACCTGTGATTCTCTCTTCCTACTAGTCTTTAATGGAATTGGTCTGCCCTTCTTCCCCCTTTTATCCTATTCCTATTGGAATGATAGGTTGGGTTGGACACTTTGGAAGAAGAGTGTAATCTTCAGCAGTGGTTGGCTTACTTCCGCTAATGACCAGAGAAGGAACTAATACCACCACCTACCTCTGTCGACCAAGCGTGCGATTGATGATTAGGATTGTGATTTACATTTGAACTACTTTAGCTCTCCTACGCTTCTGGTCAATGCAAAGGACTTCCACACTCTATTACGTATCAGGCGGACAAAGGAAAGGGCCTATAGTACAATGAGGCGACAAAACTTGGCATTTCATGCTTCTTTTCTCATTCCTACAAGCTCGAATTAGAATATCGTATGATAAGAACATACTTCTCAGACTGATAGACCCGACTTCTAATTCTTTCTTACTGGGGAAAGCCATGATGAACCAAGGCAGCTTCCACTTGTCTTTCTACGAGGCTTTGGACTCGGACTGTCTCGGTGATTCTTTCTAGGCTCGGAAACTCCCCTATTGTATTAACGAGGAACCTGCGATAGAGCTCATTCTGCCTTTGTATATCAGGTAGGAGAGGATGGTCCAATACCGGAATTTCCGGTGGAGCGGGATGAAGTTCCCGAGCTTCCTGAACCTGAATCTGCACAACGGGCGGTGAAGGCGGCCCCTCTGCACCGACCACTCCATCGCATGCCGCGAAACCTACAAAGTCTCCGGTGGCTAGCCATAGTATAGAAAGAACTCTTAGTACAATCATAATTACATACTGTAAATAAAAATCAACATAGCCCATTTCGATACATTTATAATGGAAAAAAAGAAAAAAATAAAGAAGAGCCCTATAGCCTCCTAAAAATAGGAAGAAACAAGCAACGTCTAAGCCCACAGTAAACATATGATGAGCCCAACAAACAAGAAATCCAAGAACACCTATACTGATCATGGCATAAACCATGCCTAGATACCCGAAGACCGGTTTTCCCGAAAAAGTCGAAACGATATGACTTACTAAGGAGGGAAATAACGACTGAAACCTTCGCATGTAAATGTCGCAGTATTAGTCTTTCTCTCTAGGTGCCAGCTGTCCTCGTGTAGAGTTAGAGCCTAACGTGGAAGACTCAACTGCCGAGGATGCTCCCTCTTGCGAAGGATACAGTGCCCTCGTGTGAACCTAGAGACACCAACCTAGCTCACGCTAAGTTGATGCCGGCACTTGACTTTCAGCCCGGTATGACAGATGACACACTAAGTTATCATCGTCATTCCCCTGAAGAAGCTGCACAACTCAGCTCCTCTAGTCGGAACTCATCTTGTGAGACCGATGAAAGGCACCTTGGCATGACCAAGGAGGTTCCTACGTGAGCAGAACTAGTGTTCTACCCAGATAGAACCTAGGGTTGACTTATCATGTGTACTGCTTCAGAGAGCAGAGACCTATATAGTTGCCCTAAGGACTGCTATCAAAAAAAACCAAATTGTTGGGCTTGCTCCGTAACAAATGGTCCATTTATTTCTGGGCGAACGACGGGGATTGAACCCGCGCATGGTGGATTCACAATCCACTGCCTTGATCCACTTGGCTACATCCGCCCCTACCCCCGCACAGGTTTTAGTCTCTATCTACGATCAGATTCTTTCTGAACCTCCCTATGACCGCTATCAAAGAGAAGCTTTTTCCTATACTATAACTAGAGTGTCTATTTCTTTTTGGAATTAGGGGAAGCAAAGCTTCAAACAAAGAGGTTGGGCTGTTCACTTCATTGATTTGACTTCACTTTACTTAAGATTAAAGATAGGGGCCGGTCTCGTCATTCATGCAATTCCCCCGTCCATCGATCGATCACGCGAGCATCCAGTCAGCACATAGCGAACGAAAAAAGCGTTCATCCTGGATTCTCTTCCTCAATAAAAATGTCTATCAATTGATACCTATTCATTCGGTCAAAGTCTCCACGGCGTTTTCATGCCCTCTACTGAGAGGTGCACCATGTTGATAGGAATCGGCAAAGACCTTCTTGTACACGTCCTCGAGGGCAGCATTCATGGCAATCATCACTAGTTTCCCCCGAGGGCATGGTATGGCTTTGTTCTTGGTGTTGTTTAATAGAATAGATGTCGAGTGCCGCTTTTCCCCGTCCGAGAACCTCCATCTGCTCTAACTGGGCGAGCTAGAATCCTTATGTCAGGTTGGTTGTTCAAAAGACATATCTTTTCTCTTTACCCTTTGCATCTTCATCTTTTCGAAAGCCTAGACCCATTCTTCTGGATCCTTATTAGTCCTAGGTGCAAAGCCTCTTCCATAAAGAAAAGACCTCTCCTCCATTTCGAATTTTGTTGATTGAAAGAGGATAAGCGCTATCCATTGAGTAAAGGGAGGTTTTGCTACACTACAGTGATTCGGGCGGTTGGTGGCCCCTTCGAGAGTAGCGGGTCCTTGCCGCTGCATGAGTGGTAGCTCACGCTCAAAACTCCTCCGACACGAGTCCTAGTCGTTGCGCTGCGGTCTGTTTCCCGGCTTCGCTTGCGCGATTTTTTGCACTTATTTGATTATTGGTTTCATCCCCCTAATGAATCGAGTATGTATGAAGGGGTCAGTCAGTAAAGCGGTTCGGGTTCTCGGTCGGTTCCCGTTCGCCTGCCCCCCCTCATAGTCCATTAGTGGGTAGGGTGGTCAACTTAGAGGGCGCCCGCCTCCTCTTCAGACGTGTCTTCGACAACCTGGCGGTTGTTCGGTCTCCGCTTTTGGAGGCGGGAGTGCTTGGTCGCTGGGGTTTCCTTTTCCTCAACCAATTCGGTTGTGTCAGCCCTGAGATTGGTTGGTCTAACATTTATGAGCTGGCTGGACAAAGATGGATGGAGGGTAAGATAGATTTGAGTTCAAGTGGCACAGGACCCTCGATCGACCATGGGGCGTATTCTACCCTTACCGAATTCATTCTATTGAAGCGTAACGTAAAACTAACTTCTCATGTTGCATTTCTTTGGTTTGGAAGTTCCAGAATGTTGTCTGTGGATTTCTAACAAAGGAAAGCCCCCCTTTTATGCTATGCCATTTGATTAATGAAAGTTCCGTGCAGCTCGCCACTCCCCGAGGCCAAGGACGGGGTCGAACCGTCATTCCAGGATTTGCAGTCCGATACATTTCCATTATGTTACCCAGCCAAACCCGCCACCTCATGTGCCAAAGTCAAACGGTTGTTCTCCCTTCCCCGCTCCCTCTTTTTCTACATATGCGGTGGCGGGCGGAGCACTCTATATGACCGGCGGCGGGTTACCAGAGAAGAGGGGACAACTTCTTTCTCCCTTGCCTTGCTCCATTTTCCCTTTCTGATGGAAAGTAGCAAGCCACTCCACTACTGGTACAGAGGCCAGAAGGTTGCTTCCTCCATATGTTCAGGCAAAGAACATCTAGAAGCTAGCTTTTGTCTTGTAAGCAACCATGCCTAAAAAGAATCTAATATAATTTAGCTTACCAAAGCAAAGTGGTCTTACTAAAAAAAAGTCAATAAGCAACCAGTTCCGTTCCAAGTGACATGGCTTTTCACTATTCCTTATTCCTTTCCAGAGAAGGTTGCTCATCCAGCCCAGCGGATCCATTGTTTATGCGGCAGTGCGATGCAGCTGAAAAACGGAAGCCCTTAGGTATAGGTTGGGGAAAACTCCAAACAAACAAAAAAGGGCCTTCTTCTTCCTTATATTAAATATAAGTAAGTTTTAGAAAGGGGCACCCCTACCCCCTAAATTACAAGCTAGCGCGCAACGGCTTTTCAGCCGTTGTTGCTAGCTTTGCTGCTTTTTTTTTGCAGGCTCGAAAATCTCTCTTTCGCCTCTCCTCCCTGCCCCCATTCTGGTGGATTCGCTCCTTCCTTCGCGCAAGCGCTTGGTTCGCCCCTTTTTTGTTGCATTTTTTTGTGATCCTCCGCTTCAGTTTGCGTTTTTCGGATAGCCGGGATCCGACGTTGATTTCCGATTTATTTAAATGTCAGCTCCATGTTTTTGGCGGCCCATCTGGTTAGTTCAGCTATCACTGCTGGAAGCCCCTGCGGTTGTTCGGCTGCGTACTCCCCGTTCGCGTATCTCACACTCCCACTTCTTCTTTTTTTTCATAAAAAATTGAGCTTTCTACCCATAGCATAGGTCGGCTTCGTGCAGATAGATGTTTGCCGGGGGAGATTGGTGCTCCTGAGGTATGCCCTTCCGGTGGGTTGTTATATTCTCTGTCTATTTCATCCAGTGCCCGCACTGCGTCAGAAAATCTTCGTCTTCGATCTCTCTTCGCAACGCAATAAAGAAGTCTAACAGTTTCTCTCGGCATCTGTCTTTTAAGTCATTGATCTCATATCTATAAGCAGGGGTCTGCGTTCACTATTAAGCCTACGCCCGTCCATTCCTTTCAAGCTTGATCCCGCCCTTAGACTCGTTACGCTGTTCGACTGAACTCGTTGGCTCCGCACTCTATTCGGTCGGAACCCGGTTTGGTTTGAGAACCTTCTCTCATAGATTCCTTTCACCAAGTCATCGCCAGCAATCAGCTCTTATCCCTTGGTGTGGTGTCAAACAAAGGGCGAGTTCCTTTCTTGTCTTGCCCAAAAACTGGCTTTATTCTCATTGGAGAAAGACTATCCCGCGGCAAGGTTTTACACTTACCTTACACATAGGGCCAGCTGCTTTCTTTATCTCGCTTGCCGTTAGTCCGTCTAGCGCCTTTCTTTCGGTTGGGGTCCGTCCCGGGGCTTAGACCGCTTGGGTTCCATTTTTCTCGAAGGCAGTCAACGTGTCAGCCATTCCTCTCCCATTAGACTTGTAAATCCTTTGCTCTTTTTCCTTCTCTCTTCCAGTTCTATCCCTCTACTTTATTTGACAGGGGCGGAGAATACCACTCTATCAATAACAAGAATACAGTAGCAATTCAGTTTCAAATGGTTTGAGCTTGGAAGCAACCTACTATCTATCGATAGGCTAAAACAGACTGCTATTGGCTGCTTTGCCTATCTATTCTATTATGGCCGGCTTGGAGACATCAGAGGAAGACCGTCATTTCTATCCGGGTACGATCATAGCTTCATTCATTCGTTGAACCTTGGGGATAACCATTAGCATTGAGGTCAATCACCACACCACCTCTATCATACATACGACATTACATGACGCGAGAGTGCATGGTCAACACACACCTACCTAAAGCGCCTACGTTCCGCTTGCAGCCAATACAAGCACAACCTAACTTGCACGAGATTCAACAACCGAAACTACTGGTAGTCCCGAGGGGACGGCATCCTCTTATAATAGTTAGCAGTACTGAACAAGCGAGTCATCGGTCGGGGGAAAGAAAAGGAAGAACCTAAAGAAGATCTCTAGTTGAGCCTTTGACTTACGAAGCAAATCAATAAGATGAGCCCGTAAGTAGGGATTTCTAGGCTGTCCACGGCCAAGCCACAACAAAAATGGTAAGGTATTCTTAGCAGATGATGAGAGTTCATAACATTCCGGAATGACACAGGAGAGAAATCCTTAGTCAATCCATGTGTTCTGAACTTCTTAGCGAATTCGCCACAACCAGAATCAGAGACTAAGGTCTTGTCTTTAGAGACAATGACACCTAAACTATCCAATATCTGTTGGTAGCGAGAAGATACCCTATCATCAGTGATGATAATATCATCACCGCAAAATATCGACCAGGATACTCTTGTTCTGCTGCTGCCCATACAACAAAATGATGAGAAAGAGATAACAAAGAAAGCCCAAGAGGAGTAGTATCCCAGAGGTTGACCAACTTGAAAACTGAATCCTAAGCTATCGTTGGTCCTCTCAAGGGATTTCGCCAAAGGAACCCCGAACATAGTGAAGCCGAGAAGATTTCCAACTTCATCGGCAAACTCATGTCCGAAGAGAGACTTTAGAAGATCTAACTGTATCAATAAAGGCCACCTATCTGTGGCTGCTTTTAGATCGATAGAGTAGATCTTCTTTGCACCCACTAGTCTATCAAGAGGGGCACTTTGATTAAAGGTGCCATCTGTTTTCAGATCTCCCAACGCCTCCATTAACCAATTATGGAGAGGTCGGAGAAGCCTCTGATTGACATAGTTTCCTACGGCAAACACCCTCCTCCTGCCCGCACCAGACTCAACTGAATGCGATAACCTGCCAGGATAGCCAAATAAGTCACCAGTACTGTCAAACTCCATCAGAATACTATATGGAATTGTAACATAACTAAAGGCGGATATATTTGATAGCCAATCATTCCATTCATCACGAGGATATCTGGTAATGGATGACCATAAATAAGGCTGCTGATCCTTTCGATGTAAGCTTCTGCGTCATTCCTAATGCTAATGCAGGGCTAACAGACATCGATAAACGGAGCATAGCGAACCAGAGTCACTCTGATGTAAAATTGGCAAATATGCCTCTTTCACGGCGAGACTGACCAGGTCGCTTACGATCCGTTGGCAGAGCCTTCCAAGTCGGTTCCCACGATATTCCCTGGTAAAGGGGGCGTGAGAGGGCTTGAGATAGGTACCGATTGGCTAGTTTACGTATTAACCCTCGTAGCCAATCTCTTACTTCTGAAAATTTTTGAACGTCAGACATAGGATCAGTTATGCTAGCAAACAAAGACGGAGAAATCCGTTTTGCTAACTTAATCGCTCTAGATAAACTAAAGAACGATAAGTAGAGTTTCACTAGCATATCAGCTTTGTCATCCCCTTTTATAGATTTGTTGTCTATGAAAGGATGGTATGATCCTAGGGTAACCTGATCTAGTGAGTGATACGGGTACAGATAGTTTAGTATGAATATCATACGGGGTAATCCCACCGTACGCCTGTTGAAGTGTTACTGCGCACTGCTTCAGATATAAGGCAGTGAACAGAGCGCCTGACCGGCGATTCATATAAACTACCTGCTTGGCAAAGAGGTATGCTCCGATACAGAGCTCCTTGGTTAGGTTAGACCATCAGTGACTACAAAAAGAAACTAATTACACATTGACTTTAGTAGCCGAAGATCATATCTTCTAAGATCTTCCACCATTTGATGAGTCTAACTATAGATATCCTATCAAAAAGGTATTCCAGATGGAAGCCATTTATCTAAATAAGCTTCCTACGCAGGTTTGGTTACCTGCATGAGGCCGCTTGATATCATATCTTACCAGCCCCACCCGGGTGGCTTCCGCGTCACCCCCTGTTGCTCCATTCAGGATCCCTGAGTGATAGAATAGCTATAAGCTAGCCCACCAAACCTAACCTTGATGAGTTTCACTAAGAAACCCATTGGGGGTTGCCTATGTGACTAACATAGGGCTCTGCCTTACCAAGCAGAGTGAGGTTAGAAACTATAATTTTGTGATAGGACTGACCTTGGTGAGAACCAGCCTATCACGCCACCGAGGTTCCGCCTCGTTGGCCTTAGTCTTGCGATCTGAGGGTTAAGGAGTCATCCAGCCACCGGGATTGGTTACCCGGTTGACCCCTATCCGTATCTACATCTACGTCCTGATTGAGTTACATAGAAACTAAGAGAACTTGAAAGCAAGAGATCCAACAGGAATGAAATGAATATATATATATTTAATTTAAATATAGTTAAAAATACCCCGAACCTCTGATCCGATAGCAGCTAGAATATGCATCTACGACTAGCTACAGGAACTTGATGAAAACTTCTACAACAGGGAAGAATGCATTCTGACATCGAGTCCTCAATCAATGTAGATGATTCAACAAGGTAGACCGAAGCAACTCGTCGATCAGCTATCACCACATCGTTGCCGAGAATGGCATAGCGATCAAACTAGTGACTGTCTACGGCTTATGCCTTCACTCGGGGGAGAGCACCCATCCAAAAAGCAGAAAAGTTAAGAAGTGACGTCCAAACCCTCGGATGGACCTAAACTAGACTCAGTCCGAGCTCCTGCAAGAGGGTCCAAAGTAGAGTGGCATGGAATCGGCCGGAAAAGACAGATCTGAGAATTGCGTATATTGAGTGAGATGCCGCTTCAAAGATGCTGCTTACCTAGGATGGTGTGCTTTTCGCTCCTTTGGCTTTCTTTCTCCCGGAGACCATGCCATTCCTCGACACCGACCTTCAAAGTCAGATGAGGAGCTGGCTTCCCTCAAAGTAGCTCTGGCTGACTTGCCCGTTCCGCTTCTCTCCCGCTTTTGGGCGGTTCTTCCTCCAGCAGCCTATTCTTTCACAGCTTCTATGCCAAGGGCTTCTTTATTATATATATTCTCTTATGCATGCAAGATGTATTGGGGTCACATAACATTTTATATGAAAAAAAAAAAGCGCTCTTAGTTCAGTTCGGTAGAACGCGGGTCTCCAAAACCCGATGTCGTAGGTTCAAATCCTACAGAGCGTGATTCCATTCTTGTTAGATCGAGAATGACACTGAAATAATTGAACAGCAGTCTAAAGTCTGAATTTGACCTCCTGTGGATTAGGATTAAAAACAAAGAAATAGTAGGTCAATAAACAAAAGAGATGTTAATTAATCAAAGGTCCAAAAGCGGAGGCAGTTCCAGCCCTTGTCGCAGCGCAGTAGTGAGTAGGTGATCCAACACCTGAGATAAAAGACGCAGCAGATTCATATACTTACTTTAGTTATATAGATCGTTTACCTAGGTACAGAATGAGACCCGCTAGTGAGGTCCATA